TTTTCTTGACTATTTCCATTTCATCCTCATGGCTATTAGCAGGCCTTACGCAGTCATCAGATCTCTATCTGATATAGATAGATATCATTATAGGTTACTGAACCCCTTTCAGATAGCCTCGTCGCAACGAACGAAAGAATGAAAGCCAAATCGAATCAAAGATCTCGTTAGAATGGATTCTCTTTTGAATGGTGATTAATAACATGGATAAGCTTATACTAACCCGTCAATCTCCTGTATATTCGACCTTTTGAATAGTATTTCAGTGAAAACAGAACAAGGATCTTATATCTTATTCTTATTAGCAAATTAGCAAATCTACCCATTGAATTTCTCTATTCCCTCCCTGTTATTGATCTACTCGATCATATTGAGAGGAAATGAGCATTATGACATAGTGTTCATTCGGTAGTTCTGGAAAACAGAAAGATCTTTCTCGAGATTATCTCGAGATCCTATTCATTTTCCTCGATACTAATCATTCGGAATCAGTATTTGTAGTATCAAGATGTGGAATAAATACAGAATTCTTCAATACTGAACCCATTCAATGAATAGTAATATCTATTTGCTTCTAGTAAGGTTAAAGGCGAAACAGAATCTCCTAATCCCTATCCTTATCCCTTATTAAGGGATACGCCGTTAGTCAATTGATTCAGAGAATAGGGAGAGAAGAGCAAGGAATAGAAACAAAGAGGAGAGGGGGGTTGATAAGAATCAAATCGAGTAGAGTATGGGGATTCTTTTCTAAATCCTTCTGTATCGAGGATCGAGGAACAACTGAAGAGAGAGGAAAAAGATTTGTCCTTCTATGCTGAATAGAGATTCTTCATATAAATCGAATGGCGAGGAGCCGTATGAGGTGGGAATCTCATGTACGGTTCTGTAGAGTGACATTGAAACCAACTCATCCGTCAACTATTCCACAACTACACCAAAAAAACCTAACTCTGCCCTACGTAAAGTCGCCAGAGTTCAATTAACTTCCAAGTTCGAGGTAACAGCTTATATCCCAGGTATTGGCCATAATTTGCAAGAACATTCTGTTGTCCTTGTAAGGGGCGGAAGGGTTAAGGACTTACCTGGTGTGAGATATCATATCGTTAGAGGAACTTTAGATGCTGTAGGCGTAAAGGATCGTAAAAAGGGGCGTTCTAGTGCGTTGTAGAGCATTGTCGTAACTTGTATCATCGCAATGATTCCGTATCAACTCTTCTGATATGTTAAATGGATAGCTGACCCGATAGTAGAATGAGATTATTGACAGGGGACCGAAGCCTGCTATTACAGAGATTGATTATAATCCATCTATTCGTGTAAAACGACTTGATATCTAAGGTATTACAAATTCCATTCTAACATCCTAGTCGGTTGAGTCTCACCTGGACTCCTTTCTATCCATAAGATCTTCGAATGTCTCCTCTCTCTTAGAACGGGTTGGGACTCTAATCCTGAAGATTCAGGAAAGATTTTGCATCTAGTAATTGGATCAATAAACCTACGGATAGTCTTAGTAAGATGAATGAAATACAAGATTCTTTCTCTTCTACTCATAAGAGAATGGAGGGGAAACGGATACTCAATGCATAACGAGTAAATATGATTCACCGAAGCAATCCAGAATTCCTTCATTTCTCTCTCTATTGAATCATATGGAAAGCTGTATTCGATGAAAGTCGTACGTACAGTTTGGAGGGAGATCCTCGACTAACCGGCGGATCCACCCTACAATATGGAGTGAAGAAGCCAAAATAAGATGATAATATACAATTGGTTGGGATAGGATTGAGATCTGACACACCTGCAAACCCATTTCACATCGGAGCAATATAGTGAACAAAAAGAGAAATATAGAATCGGATCCAATTTATCGCAATTGATTAGTAAATATGTTGGTTGATCGTATCCTTAAGGATGGCAAGAAATCACTAGCTTATCAGATTCTCTATCAGGCTATGAAGCGCATCAAGGAAAAGACAAATAGGAATCCACTGTCTGTTCTACGACAAGCAATACGTAGGGTAACTCCCGATATAGTAACAGAATCCAAACGTGTAGGCGGATCGACTTATCGGGTTCCCGTTGAGGTAGTACCTGCAGAAGGAAAAGCTTTGGCTATCCGATGGTTATTAATCGCGTGTCGAAAACGCTCAAGTCGAAGTATGGCTCTAAGATCAAGTGATGAATTAATGGATGCTGCCAGAAATTATGGTAGTGCCGTACGGAAGAGAGAGGAGACTCACAAGATGGCGGAAGCTAACAAGGCTTTTGCTCATTTCCGTTAGTCTCAGGTTTGTCTCAATCCACAAAGAAGAGATTGTGGATTGAAACCTTCAGCCTTCTCTTATAGAGCGCAGGGTATTGAGAATCAGAATACGCGAGGAACATATGGACAAACAGAAATCAGAGAATGAAGAAAGAGACGTATCTAAGGCATAACAAGGAAGAATCTAGAATAGTAATATTACTTAGTTCTAAGATATCTGAGAAAGAAACAGTCTATCTATCTTGTCTCTTTTCCAATTCATTTACCTGAAGATTTCTCTATTGAGATGCTATGGTTTTCGAGATATAGAACAATTCCAAGAATTGGTTGACTTAATCGACTAAATACGGAATACGAGAATAATTACTCTATTTCTAACTATCAGATTTATACTATGAAAAATATCGATCCTTCTCTCTTCTATGGTAATTCATCGATTCTTCCAGAATGTAGTTTGATTATCAGCCTAATAATAATCGTTATTATCGATTCAATATCTAAAGGAAAAGATACACTTCTACTTTACCGAATATCATTAACATCCTTAGTCACTAGCATAATACTCTTATTGGGTCAATGGGAAACAGGATCTGTTCCGATTGCCTACGCCAGTCTCCAGATCAACAACTTTAACAATATCTTCAGACTACTCCTCTTGATCTGTTCATTATTATCCGTCTTACTATCAGTCGATTACATACGATGTACAAAAACAGCTTTAACAGAATTCTTATTATTCATATTAACTGCAGGCTTAGGGGGGATGTTTCTATGTTGTGCAAATGATTTGGTAACTATTTTCGTAGCCTTAGAGTGTTTAAGCCTGTCTTCTTATCTATTATCTGGATACATGAAGAAGGATATAAGATCCAATGAAGCGACGATGAAATTCTTATTAATGGGTGGAGCGAGTTCGTCGATTTTAGTTTATGGTTTCTCTTTATTATACGGATTATCCGGTGGAGAGACTCAACTCTATAAGATAGTCGATGGACTTCTATCTACTGAAATGTATAATTCTATTGGAATCTATATTTCTATCACGTTTATTGTGGTAGGGATGGGTTTTAAGCTCTCATTAGTTCCATTTCATCAATGGACTCCTGATGTATATGAAGGAGTGTGATTCGTTCGAAGAAGAAAATCGACTCATTCTAGATTCTCTTGGAAGAATTGATTGACTTCTGTATAATATCCTACAGACATGTGAAGAGGATAGGAACCTCTCCAAATCACCAATTGGATGAATGACGAACTCTTACCATAAACCCCAGAAATCTGCGAGAAACACTTAACACTTGAATTGTTTCACATAAGTAAGGTAGAACAGAGTGAAGAGAGAAGTACAACCCAATAGAATAGAGAACTCTTCTCTATCTCTTGATCTTTCTCAAAGTTCCATTTATTAGGGGTAGGTGTCACGAAGAATGAATAGATGATGCAACGGAAAGAATATCTTCTCTATTATCTATAGAAGAGGATTCTTTTCTTTCTGAAAATGTCAATCCAACCAGTTTCCATCCTTCAGGGACTGTAGGTATAGTAAAAGAAAGCATTCGTCAGAAAAGATCGCCCCAAGATAATACTATCATGCCTGTTAAGAACGAAGAAAATCATATTCTTTTTCTCCTATCTAAGATCTCTCTTAGATTCCCCTATCTTTTCTTGGTTTTGGAATAGAGAAATGGAGAGGTTAGAGAATGGATGGAGACTCTAGATTAATGAGAAAGGATTCCTCGAGAAGCTAACAACCAATTAGTACTCATCTTGAATGATTAAGAAAGAGGATCTAGAAGAAGTAGATCTGAAACATACACGAGGAAGGTTCTAAGAGCAATAAGAGGAAGAAATCTCTTACGAACTAGGAGCCGTGTGAAGTAAGAATTTCATGCACGGTTCTGAATGAGCGGTAAGATCGAGGATCTTCTTTCCGACTCTGACTCTCCTACACCAGTTGTTGCTTTTTTTTCTGTTACTTCTAAAGTAGCAGCTCTCGCTTTATTTACACGGATCTTCCGTATCATTTTCTCATATCTATCTGGTGAATGGCATATTGCTTTAGGAATATTAGCTATTCTTAGCATGATTTTGGGAAATTTAATCGCTGTTACTCAAATAAGCATGAAACGTATGCTAGCATACCCCTCTATAAGCCAAATTGGATATATTATGATTGGAGTACTTGCTGCAGATCCTGATAATGGCTATGCAAGTATGATAACCTATACGTTTCTTTATATATTCATGAATCTCGGAACTTTTGCTTGTATCACTTTATTCAGTTTACGAACTGGAACTGATAATATTAGGGACTATGCAGGATTATACACAAAGGATCCTGTTCTAACATTCTCTCTAGTTCTATGTTTACTATCCCTGGGGGGTATCCCTCCATTAGCAGGTTTCTTCGGGAAGCTCTATCTTTTTTGGCATGGATGGAAAGCTGGTTTGTATTCATTAGTTCTAATAGCGCTCATTACAAGTGTCATTTCTATCTATTATTATCCAAAGATAATCAAGTTAATGTTCACTGGAAAGAGTGACACATCAACAATTTACGTACAGGATCCATCAGTCTCTTCATCTACTTCAATCTCGAAGAGTTCAATTGAAATAACTATGATTGTTTGTGTACTAGCATCAACCTTATTAGGTATCTTAATAGATCCCATTATTGAGATTACACGGAATACCCTATTCTAGACCCATTTCAAATTGTCCCATGAAAGAATGTGGAATAATGGAATCTTTCTGCCAGTGCAAGAAACTTCTGGGAAAGATACTACCGATATATCCTTCTTCTTTTTGCTATTGAATAGCCTTTCTCCTTATGTTCTAGAAAGAAAGTGAAATCTTGAAGAATCATAGAACGATCATCTCACTGTCCTTATCATTCGAATAGATTGGGAATGGAAAGACAAGGGCCCTCCCCAATCTCTCCACGTTGTTCTGAGTTTGGCCACCCTGGCCTGGTATTGTCTCGATCAGAGAGAGGGTTCATAAGCATTTGATACTCCTTGCAATCGAAATGGAAAGGTTTTAGTAGTCTTCAAAAAACTATTCAAGATTCATTGAACCTTGAGAAATCTTTCGTTTTCCTAAGATTCCTTGGAAAAAGGAAGAACCCTATTTGCTCATCAATAGAGCTCGAGATCTTTGCACTTCGGTATCCAGGAAGAATTCCATTCTCACGGTCTGTCATCCTACTCCTGTTGATTGGAGCGGTGGAAGGAATGAATCAAACGAATAATCGAGGGATGGGTAAGAGGGATCTCTTCGATTCAAAGAATTCGTCCATTGATCGTAATAGGATTTCTTCGGTTAACTCGGAGATTGACCTCATCTACTGGCATTGAATCGTTCACTCCCTTCTCTTTGTTTTTGCTCCAATCCTATGATATTGAGAATATTAAGCGGAGTCTCTCTCAATGCCCCCCCCCCCTTCTATTCCTCGTTCCAGTAGCTATCCTTGGATTGGCTATTGGAACTGTATTCATTGTCCGTATTGGTTTCTTAATCCTTTTCTTGACCGACCAAGACTCTCTTCTTGTGCTGGTCTCTCAAGTCTTTGGGAATCTTATAGCGTCTTTTCCCACCATTCTCTTCTTCCAAATAAAGATTCTGGAAGGAACTACACCCGCAGGGTATGAATAGGATGATTCTAAGAAGTCCTGGTAGGAAATAGTGATAGGTACAAGGAATTGAGAGATTATCCCAGTTGACAGGGTAGAATTCAATCTTCGCGTGGCACTCTCTTCCTCCACCAACTCTCTTTGAGACCAACATTTCTCTACTCTTCTCTTCCTTACTCTGAGCGATGCCGGAAATACGGCATTATCCGGATGCAAGATCTATAATAGAAACGTAAACGGAGTCTGAGATAACTTTGAAATCACAATTATTGGGGACTCGATACTGATGCAATACCGACACTAGAAAAACCTCTGCTAGAATATAATATTGGGATCTACGCTTCCAAAGTAGAATATGATTCTTCTTGTTAGAAGAATAATGATGACTCGTCTAGTCTGAGATAGAAGTATTTCCCAAGAGTATCTATGATATTGGATATTGTCCAATCCTCTGCAGTATTCCAAGCATCGAATTCTCTCCTAATGGAAGGGGTTAGATACGATTAAGTGATTTTCAACGAATCATTGATTCGTATCATTCATGGATCTGGTAAACTCTAGATTATAACACGAATAATATGCAGGTTCGATATGTTCGTTGGTGCGCATGGTAGTCAACTGCAATTGTAGCTCTCATTCTTAGAGACAATTGCTTAATAATCATCTGATCTAGCTCATTCGGTTGATCCATTAGTTAGCTATCATACATACATGATACTGGATTTTCATCTTCAACATTCTATCTCTAACCTCTTCTAGAAGAAGATCCCAAAGTACTCTTTATTCAGAGGTTTCTCAGTCAAGAAATAGTCTTCTTAGATAGTCAGATAGAGAAGTCTCTGATTTGATTCTTTCACGGCATGGAAAGGTTGGATCGATCTGGTTCGATTTGCACCTTTGAATAGATTCCGCTACCTTTTCAAGGACAATTAGGTTGCTCCTCCTGGAGTATTGTGATAGACTATAGTCACTCAATTTGCTTCTCCCTAGGTCTGAGACTGAAAAGATCTATATCAACAAAGCTTGACAAGTGGAGAGTGATGGGATATAATACTATCCAAGAAGCAAAGAAATACCAGGGTTTCTTCTCCTCCTAATCAAGCTACAATCAAGAAGAAACACGTCTTAGATGCTGAATCAATAGGGAAGGATGAAAGGAGAGGAAAGAGGGAAGCCTCGATAGTGAAACGGTAGACACGCTAGATTCAGAATCGGGTGCTAAAAGGAGATAGAAGAAGCATGGAGGTTCAAATCCTCTTCGAGGCAACAGGTCTTGCATTCCACCTCCAGGAGTCGGAAGACTCCTCGTTCCTCACCAATGGAACTAGGAATTCTTTGGGTTGGTGCTTTCAAACTCTCAATCCTATGATCAGACGGGACGGTAGAAGGATAAGACCTTAGGATTGGATCCAATTAGATCCTGAGTGAATGATTGAGTCGGATCCTAAGCTAAGAGTAAGAGATCCAACCTAGTGTGGTGGATGAATTTTTAGAATGTAAAGATAAGAATAGAATACTCTCCTTCCCATCTCTATCGATTACTGAGAGATTTACAAATTGACTCAGTAAAAGAAGAACAGAAAATAATATATTCCTTCTACTGAATCAATATGTAAATCAATCTATAGAGTGTAGATTGATTCGATTGAATATGGAATTACAAACAATAATCTCTACTATCCAATTGATCGGTTACACAACAAAATGACATTCTATGCATCCATGGCTGAACGGTTAAAGCACCCAACTCATAATTGGCGAATTCACAGGTTCAACTCCTGTTGGATGCAAAAGAAAAAAGGTTGCATAATTAAAGTAATATCAGGATAACAATAACCTGATTTCATTCGATGAAATCAGTATAAAAGAAACTATACAGTACCGAGGATAAAGAAATGATTCTATACTCAATTTGAGAAACAACTATTATTATTTGAATAATAAAGAGAAAACTATATATATTATGGATAATTTGAAAAATCAAGTACTTACAGAAAAAACTATTCGTTTATTGCAGTAAAATCAGTATACTTTCAACGTAACTCTACAATCAAGAAAAACTGACATAAAGGATTGGATTGAACAATTCTTTAACGTAAAAGTAAAAAGTATAAATAGTCACCGACTTCCAATTAAGAAAAAGAAGGGAAATAGAACGCCCAGACATTCTGTATATAGAAAAAGGATGATTATTACGCTTAAAGAGAATTATTCTATCCCATTCTTCTTAAATGAATAATTCTAATTAGAACCACATAGAACCATAAATTAAAGAGAATAAAAGAAGGAAAGATAAGTATGAGTATTTGACTATATAAAGCCTACACACCTGGAACCCGCAATCGATCGATCGCAATCTTTGAAGGGGTAACAAGATGTAAACCTACTAAGAAATTAACATATGGTAAGAATCCAGAAACTGGGCGTAATAACAGAGGAATTATAACTAGTAGGCATAGAGGAGGTGGGCACAAACGTTTATACCGCAAGATCGATTTTGAAAGGAACAAGATGGAGATTTGTGGAATAATAGGAAGTATTGAATATGATCCCAACCGTAATGCATATATATGTCTTGTAAATTATATAGATGGCGAAAAGAGATATATCTTACACACTCATGGAATAAGTATTGGAAATCTAATAATATCTAGCCCAAAAGCGTCTATTTCAAATGGAAATGCCTTACCTTTGAGTGCGGTTTGAATAACTAATTCACGTATTCGGAAACAACCGATTGGGTTCAAAAACCTATAAACCTGGCACTGATTCAGAATCCTTTATTATTCTGTTATAAACCTCAATAAGGAAACTTAAGGGGAACAAAAGCGGGTGATTCGGTCTAATAGCACTAAAAGGTTATTAACCTGTGAAGGTAAGATAATATGGAGAAGGTTAAACAATCTTAAACACAGACAGAGAAGAGATAAGAGCATTCTTTATTTAGTAGAATAAGGAAGAAATAAAGAACAAGTTACTCACAACAGTTGATCTGATGGTCAAAGGCAGAGTCAAAAAAGAAGTGAGAACATATTTATTGTATTTGTTGAATATCAACGTATAGATTTATTTACTAATAGTGTCTCCCAAGTTATCAAAAACATGAAACAATGTTAGCGTGAATAAGTGAATTCATTCACTCTGTTGCTGAACAGATTAAGAAACAGAAGCCAGATGACGGCGGAAAGACCAAGGATATAAATAGAGATTGATTTGTAACTTACCTAATTACTAATTATTCTCAACGATATTCAACAAGGATATCGTCTTTAGATATCTAGAAAGCTGTATGCCCTGAAAAGGGCTCGTACAGTTTGGGAAGAGATTCTTCTTTTCTAATAACTATTTGATAGAGAAGAATCTACTTCAACCAAAGTACCTTTAGGTACCATCATACATAATATAGAAATAATACCTGGAAGAGGTGGACGACTAGCTCGAGCAGCTGGTACAACAGCCAAAGTGATTGCAAAAGAAGGTCAACTAGCTACATTACGATTACCCTCTGGTGAAGTTCGTTCAATATCTCAGAATTGTATAGCGACTGTAGGACGAGTTGGAAATGTTGATATTAATAATAAGGATTTGGGAAAAGCTGGGTCTAAACGATGGTTGGGAAAACGACCCGAAGTGAGAGGTACCGCTATGAACCCTGTGGATCACCCACATGGAGGGGGGGAGGGCAGAACACCAATTGGTAGAAAAAAACCATCAACTCCTTGGGGATATAGTGCACTTGGGCAAAAAAGTCGTCGGTCTAAGAGATATAGTAATTCATTGATTCTTCGACGTCGTAAAAATAATTGAATAATAGATAAACAAAGAACAATTAATTATGGCCCATATTTTGCGAAAAGGTCCTTTTGTAGCTACTCACTTAATACGAAGAATTCAGAATCTTAATGTTCGTAAAGAGAAAAAAATAATAGTAACTTGGTCTCGTGCCTCTGCAATAGTCCCGATGATGATTGGTCATACTATTGCCGTTTATAATGGACAAGATCATCTACCTATCTATATAACAGATCGTATGGTAGGTCACAAACTAGGAGAATTTGTCCCCACTCGGAGTTTTAGGGGACATGCTAAGAATGATAAGAGATCCCGTCGCTAGTTAGAAAACACAGTTTGAAAGAAAAAAAAATAGAGAAAGAAAATGGAAATGCAAGCTTCATCAAGAAATATCAGAATATCGGCTACTAAGGTGCGACGAGTCATCAGCCATATTCAAGGTTGTTCATATGAACAAGCACTTGTATTACTCGAATTTTTACCGCACAGAGCGTGTTATCCTGTATTACAATTAATAGTTTCTGCAGCTGCTAATGCTACTAATAATCTTGGTTTAAGCAAATCTAATCTTTTTATTAGTGAAGCTCGAGTAGATAGGAGCACTTATTTTAAGAGATTTCGACCTAGAGCTCAAGGACGAGGTTACCCGATAAGAAAACCTACTTGTCATATAACTATCAGATTGAAAGAGATTAAATCACAGTAAAAAGCTAAGAGATGAAAGAAGCTCGAAAAAGACTTAGTTTTGAGATATTGAAATCTAGGAATATATTTATGGGACGAAAGATTCATCCACTTGGTTTTTGACTTGGTGTAAATCAGAAGCATTATTCCTATTGGTTTGCACACAAAAAAGATTATGCAAAGTTCCTAAAAGAGGATAAGGAAATACGTACGTTAATCGAAAAATATGTCCAGAAACGTATGAAGGAAGCTTATTCCAATTATGGAGGAATTTTACATATAGAAATAAAACAAAAAACAGATCTAATTAACATTGAAATATGTACAGGATTCCTGGATCGATTTTTTCAAGATCATCATCTAGGAATTGATGAATTGAAAAGCCGTATAGGAGAATTATTAGATTTCAAAGGAAAAGACCGTAAGGTTCAAATAATATTGACTGATGTTACTCGACCCTATGGAGAACCAAAGATTGTAGCAACATATATTGCTTCACAATTGGAGAATAGAGTTGCTTTCCGAAGGACTATGAAGAAAGCGATTGACCTGTCTACTAGGCACGCAAATAATAAGGGTATTAAGATACAAATAGCAGGACGTCTCAATGGTAATGAGATGGCTCGCGTTGAGTGGGCTAGGGAGGGAAGAGTTCCTTTACAAACCATTAAAGCTCGTATTACTTATTGTTACCGTCCCGCTCAGACTATTTACGGAGTTTTAGGTATAAAGGTTTGGATATTTCAAGGCATAGAATAAAATGAACCATTTATCTGATTTACTACAGAAAAGAATACTATTTGGGGAACTATTAGAATCTATAACAGCTTATTCTATTTCATGTTAGTAATAAACACATTAATCAAACCCTTCGTAAATTTTTGCTATGCTTAGTCCCAAACGAACAAAATTTCGTAAACAACATAGAGGAAGGTTGAAAGGAATTTCACTTCGCGGTAATCACGTTTCTTTCGGAAGATTTGCTCTCCAAGCACTCGAACCTGCTTGGATTACAGCTAGACAAATAGAATCAGGAAGAAGGGCAATAACCCGTTATGCTCGTCGTGGTGGTAAATTATGGATACGTATCTTCCCTGATAAACCAATCAGTATGAGACCTGCAGAAACACGTATGGGATCGGGTAAGGGATCCACGGAATATTGGGTATCCGTTGTTAAACCAGGTCGAATCCTCTACGAAATAAGTGGAGTATCGGAGAATATAGCCAGAGCTGCTATGAAAATAGCATCTTATAAGATCTCTATACGTACTCAAATAGTGACTTCGGATACTCAATAAGGTAAGAATATTGAGGATAACTAAGAAAGAAGAATAAATCCAATCATAAAAAATCTTCTTTCTTTTTCTCTCCAATCTTTTATCTTGACTTGATTATCAAATACAATAAGAAGAGATAGTTCCAATAAGAAGAATAAAGAAACTGGAACTACCTCTTCCTATAGTCAAAGAATAATGCATTATCTATATATTTTTTCTTGATTAATAAATGATTCAACCCCAAAGTTATTTAAATGTAGCAGATAATAGCGGAGCTCGCAAATTAATGTGTATTCAAGTGCTGGGAACAAGTAACTCTAGATATGCAAGTACCGGTGACACTATTATAGCCGTAATCAAAGAAGCAATCCCTAATATGCCGTTAAAAAGATCAGAAGTAGTTAGAGCAGTAGTAGTATGTACCCGTAAAGAGATGAAACGTGAGAATGGGATGATTCTTAGATTTGATGACAACGCAGCCGTTGTTATCAATCAGGAAGGAAACCCTAGAGGGACCAGAGTCTTTGGTCCAGTTGCAAGAGAATTGCGAGAATATAAATTTACTAAGATAGTTTCGCTAGCTCCTGAGGTATTGTAAGAAATAGGAAATAAAATACTTCAAAATAATTAATCATTTCTTCATAGTAGCTCAAGATTGTAGCTGAATAAGATCTGTCGTGCTTAGTGATTTAATGATCTTAAAATAGCAAAAAATGACAATATCAAAGAGAAGATAGCAAAGAAAATCTGCAAAATATTAATATATAACTAAAATACAGTATTATGTACCACAAGCAGTAGTGAACTGATAAGAAAAATCGAAATTCAATCATTCCAGAATTGATAGCTAATTATTATTACTCTATGACTAACGATACCATTTCTACTATGATTACTCTTCTACGAAATACCAACACAAGAAGAAAGACTATGGCTCAAATACCTGCTAATAATGTTACTAAAAGTATTGTACGAATCTTATTAGAAGAAGGTTTTATAAAGAATATTGCAGAACATAGAGAGAATATGAGAGATCTTCTGGACGTGACGTTGAAATATTAAGGGAAGATTAAAAAACCATATATGACAGCTCTAAAACGTATTAGTAAACCTGGTTTGAGAATCTATTCGGGGCATAAAAGAATACCAAAGGTATTAGGCGGTATGGGTATTGTAATCTTATCAACATCGGATGGACTTATGACAGATCGCGAGGCTAGAAAAAGAAAGATTGGAGGGGAGATCTTATGCTATGTTTGGTAGTTTATATAACAAACTCCTCTATTAAAAAAATACGATTGATTAATAGTGTAAGAAAGATATATCTTCTTAATTATGAAGAAACAGAATCTGATTGATGTAGAAGGTACAGTTACGGAATCACTTCCTAATGCTATGTTTCGAGTATGCTTGGATAATGGATGCCAAGTGTTAACTCATATATCAGGAAAGATCAGACGTAATTACATAAGAATATTACCAGGAGATAGAGTAAGGGTCGAACCGAGTCCTTATGATCTGACTAAAGGGCGTATTATTTATCGTCTTAGAAATAAGCAAGTGAATGGAATTCAGTAGTGATTTCTATCATTTTTCAAAATCTTTATAATATTTCTTAATTATAAAAGATCGAACAAGAAAAGAAAGATTGTTTAATCCATCATAAGATTCATTAGATCCATGGTTATAGATATGAAAATCCGTACCTCTGTTCGCAAAATCTGTGAAAAGTGTCGACTTATTCGTAGACGACGACGAATTATGGTAATCTGTTTAAACCCAAAGCATAAACAAAGGCAAGGGTAATAACATATGGGATAAATTTGAATAGTACCCAGTCGTAGTTTGTTTATTACCAAGAATCAATTAATTATGATAAAAACTCCAAAAAGAATTGGCTCACGGAAAGGAAAGCGTAAAATACCCAAAGGGGTTATCCATATTCAAGCAAGTTTTAATAATACTATTGTTACTGTTACAGATGTTCGAGGGCAAGTTGTTTCGTGGTGCTCTGCTGGTGTATGCGGGTTCAAAGGTACCAGAAAAAGTACACCATTTGCTGCACAAACTGCGGCAGAAAGTGCCATTCGTACATCGATTGATCAAGGTATGGAGCAGGCAGAAGTAATGATAAGCGGACCTGGTCCAGGAAGAGATACGGCTTTACGGGCTATTCGTAGAAGTGGTATAATTCTGAGTTTCGTGCGTGATGTAACTCCAATGCCTCATAATGGATGCCGACCTCCTAAGAAGAGACGTGTCTAAATATCAAAATATATGAGATCAAAAACTCAAGAGGTATATATTTATGATTCAAGATGAAATACCAATCTCTACTAAAGTAATTCAATGGGATTGTATTGAATCCAAAATCGAAAGTAAGCGCCTTCATTATGGCCGTTTTGGTATATCTCCCTTGAAGAGAGGACAAGTTAATACTGTAGGAATCGCTCTGCGTAGGTCTTTATTGAGTGAGGTAGGAGGAACAAGTATAACATATGCAAAATTTGAGAAAATTAGACATGAATATTCTACGATAATGGGTATTTAGGAAACAATACATGATATTCTAGTTAATCCAAAAGAAATTGTACTCCAAAGTGATTCTTATGATGTTTAAAAAGCATTTTTATCCATCAATGGCCCTAAAAAGATAACAGCTGGTGATATATCATTACCATCTTCGGTCAAAGCCATTGATGATTCACAATACATAGCTACCATTACCCAACCAATCTCTTTGAATATAGAATTCAAAATCAAAAAAGATCGTGGATATCAGATAAAAGATTCAAAAGAGTATAAGTTTGGAGAATTCCCTATCGATGCTGTATTTATGCCTGTTCAAAATGTGAATTATAGCGTTCATCGAGTGGGAAATGAGAAAGAAATATCAGAAATATTATTCATTGAAATATGGACTAATGGTAGTTTGACTCCAAGCGAAGCATTTTCTGAAGCTTCAAAAAATCTTATAGATCTATTCCTTCCTTTTTTACATACTAAACGAGAAGACATTCTTGTTGAAAATAGTAAAAATCAATTCAACTCAAAAGAATTATCTTATCTTTCAAACGATGAGATAAATGGAGTAAAAAGAGAGGTTACACTCAAACATATATTCATTGATCAATTGGAATTACCCGCTAGAGCTTATAATTGTTTAAAACGAATTGATATACATACAATCTCGGATTTATTGAATTATAGTCAAGAAGATTTGCAAAGAATTAAGAATTTTGGGAGAAAATCTATAGATCAGGTATCAAAAGCTCTACAGCAACGTTTTTCTATAGATTTACCTAGAAATAAATCGTATATCGATCGAAAAAAAGAAAGCGGATTGTAATCTAGGAATGCCGTTAGTCTTGTTTTTAGATCGATTCTTTTATTATTCTTTCTTCGATAATTACAGGGAAATCTGAAATGAATAAAGAATCAATATTAGACTAATCTAATTAAAAGAGATCGAAAATTTGAATATTTTCTTATTGTTTGTTTAAGAATCAAAAATCAATTATTTCATTGGATCTAGGGAGAGATTCTATTTGTTATTCCCTAGATCCCAACGAATAGATAAGAATAATTAGTATTTATATATAACAAAAGATCTATTTAATCTTTGTTTAGAGTTAGAATAATCCCAGCGTTAAAGATCCATCAATAGGTAATGCCGCTCCAATACCCAACCAAATAGCTACGACAGTGCCAATCATAAAGACTGTTGTAGCTACTGGACGTCGAAATGGATTCTGGAATCTATTCACATTTTCAAGAAAAGGTACGGTTAATAAACCTGCAGGTACTGATGCCATTAAAAGAACACCTAATAGTTTATTAGGCACTGTACGAAGTATTTGGAATACTGGAAAGAAATACCATTCTGGTAATATCTCTAGGGGAGTTGCAAAAGGATTTGCTGGTTCACCAATCATTGAGGGTTCTAAAACTGCCAAACCTACGGTACATGCAACAGTTCCTAAGATTACTACAGGAAATATATATAGAAGATCATTTGGCCAAGCAGGTTCTCCGTAATAATTATGCCCCATACCTTTTGCTAACTTTGCTCGTAGAACAGGATCATTCAGGTCAGGTTTCTTAGTTATTGGGATAGATTTCTTATTCCCCCGATTGAATCGGACATGAAAATTTCTTATCAGCCGGCTCGAGCAACTCTTTAGTTATTTCTCTTTCTAAAGTTTCGAATAGAATAAAAAGAAAAGAGTTAGGCTCTTTGATTATTTATAGAATCTTTGGTTTGAAAGGAAATAGAGACATATCAAGTTGGTGCTTATTATCCAAGTCAGCTAAAAGAATTGATTGATACGCTTCTTGGATGATCTCATACCCTGTCTGTATATATCTTTATATCTATTGTACATAACTATAGATACAAGATTCTTCATAGTCTCGTACAGGATCTTAACCTGTTGGAACTTTGGCTTTATCTTTTTTTAGATCGTTCTTTCACTCCGACGGTCTCTCTCCATCATATTGGATACAACGGAAATGGATGCGTTCCAAGAACCATATTGGTGAATATACAGGACATTTGATTGTATTAATATTAGATTCATATTAATAGTATATACATATATTTGGCATTTAACGGAGCCTTCCAAAAGATTAATTCGGTTCAATCATAAAAAGAATTCTCTAAGATCCCCCAGATCAGACAAAGGGATTTAATATCCAAGTTTTGAACTCTGATCCGAAGATTAGAGAGGATTGGAAAAGAAACATATCTCTGGATATGGCAGTACTTGATGTAATATCTGCAAAGCCTCTGTTTTATAACAAGTCACACACTCCCATAATCCAATATTCTCCTCTAAAAAAGGATTGTTCAATCTCTTCTTTTTGGCAACCTAATCGAGATAAAAAGAAGTCCACTAATCATTTTAGGATTCAATGTATTCTAATACTAGTGGCAATAAAAAAATAACCTTTATTTAATTTATATTTTATATAGATTAGGATTTTGAGATGACTCGATTCAATCTTCTTTTATTAAAACTATGGATTTCCATAATTATAAAGGACCAGAGATACCCTGTTTACGAATCATCAAGAAATGCATTAACATAAAAACAGCAGTAAGAAGCGGTAATACAAAGGTATGTAAACTATAAAAACGAGTTAATGTAGATTGACTTACACTAACACTTCCCCTTAATAACTCTACTAACGGAGATCCTATTATAGGGATAGCTTCTGGTACACCAGTTACAATCTTAACTGCCCAATAACCAATCTGATCCCACGGTAAAGAGTATCCAGTTACACCAGAAGATACAGTTGATACAGCTAGAATTACACCCGTTACCCAAGTCAATTCACGAGGTTTTTTGAACCCTCCTGTAAGATAAACACGGAATACATGTAAGATCATCATTAGGACCATCATACTGGCTGACCATCGATGGACTGATCGTATTAGCCATCCAAAATTAACATCAGTCATTATATATTGAACTGAAGAAAAAGCTTCTGTAACTGTTGGACGATAATAGAAAGTCATTGCAAAACCAGTGGCTACCTGAACCAAGAAACTGGTCAACGTGATTCCTCCTAAACAATAGAATATATTTACATGAGGAGGAACATATTTACTAGTAATGTCATCAGCAATCGCTTGAATCTCGAGACGCTCTTCAAACCAATCATATACTTTATCAAGATAGGTAAGCCTTTCTGACTCCCCCTTCAAAAACTGTACATGGAAATCAATTTCCATACAGCTTAAACAAAGCTATTGGAACCATCGATTCTTCGATGAATTTATTAGTAAAAACTTTTCTTTCAATGGAATCTATTAGTTTGATTCATTAAGATTAGAAACAAAAGAAATATGACTCTAATCGATGAAAAAAGAACCTGCTTTGCTTCAATCTCATGTTTTCTATCATTCCTAATAGGAATAATCATTTTTGATGTCTTGAAAAATCTTTTTATCTTATCAATAGAGCGATATTGAATAGATTTTATCTCGTTTCAATCTCACTATCTAGGTATCTATGAACCTTGGATCTCTACTATACTTCGGCGAATCCTTTCAATACTTGGGTAAGAGAATCAAATGGGTAACGATTCATCTTTGGTTCGATTTGTATCTTGTAAAACGAGAACTATTAAGATAATATCAAGATTATTCAGAATCTTTTATTTAAGAAATATAGTAGTGGACAATAAATACAAATAAGTGGTTTTTTTAATTCTTTGATTAAATTGGGAATAGAATCTTATCTCAAGATTAATTCAGCATCAATATAGTGATCTTGGAACGAAGTTTGATATAGTAGATTCATATAGATTGATCATAGTTCAAATTCTTTATCAGAACAAAGATTTGTTCTTGCGCTTTCGATGCTAATAATCAGACCGCTATCTAGCAAGATGATAATATCTTTCCCTATGGATAATAGATCGTCTATCTATTACACTAGATTGATTATGTCGAGTCACACACCCATAGTATCAAGACCTCTGAATAAGAAATAAATTACACGATTTAACTACCCATTTTTAGAAGAGTTAGCTTTCATTGTGATCCCCCAACTATTAGAACTGTGGGGGTTTTCGGATAGCAACCAAATCTTTCTATTTTCTGTTTTTACCAAGTTATGGGAATACCATCCAATAGAACGGAAGAGTTATATATTTCTAGAATAATGACTAAAAAGACAGCAAACAGAGCTATGAAGAATCCCATTAGAGGAGTGGTTCCCCAACCGGGAGCAACTTTACCATATTCCGAATTCAACGGTTTCAAAAAGATTCCTAAGACACTAATCTTCGGTTTGCCTTTAGGAGTATCATCAATAATCTTTGTAGCCATATAACTTGTTCGATTGATTAAGAATTGCTAACTTTATATACTAGTATTATACTAAACACAATCATTATTCTTTGGATCATCTAACCATGGAAACTGCAATTTTGGTCACTATATTTATATCTTGTTCACTTGTTAGCTTCACGGGTTACGCTCTATATACTGCTTTTGGTCAACCCTCGAAAGAGCTTAGAGATCCTTTTGAAGAGCATGAAGACTAATCGGTCCAGAAGACCTTCCTTTTCTCTTCTAGGAAGGTCTTTAACTAGTTCTCTTCTCTTTTTATATTTCTAATTAGACAGACATTAGTTTCTCCATGGTTAATGGAAAAAAGTCTCATTTCTTTCCTTTATTGGGGACTTTTGGAGGTTCCCGGAAGAATATGGCAAAGAATATTATACCCAGAGTAGCTACCAATAGAAATGTATAAACCAGTGCTTCCATGGATTCGATAATAGAGTGGATTTTAAGGATAGCTTTCGCACTAATTAAAATTGGAAGGTTCCTTTCCTTATTTTGGTCATGTTTATTCAACACTATTCAATAGATTTTTCTTTCTTTTTCTTGCTCATCTTTTATTGTCTTAAATCTGAACTTATTAACTAGCCTAACAAGTTAGACCATCTGGGTATATATCGATTAGATAATGATTGTGCTGAATAATACTATTTTACTCTTATGACTTTAGGGACTATGACAAGCAAATAAAAGATCTTTCAAACGATTTGTCTCTTAGTACTTGGATCCCCTAATTTTTGGAATGCTCCAAATTCAACTTGAGCGTCTAAATCGGGGTCGATGCCAGCAAACACGTCTCTAAACAGAGTTCTAGCACCGTGCCAAATGTGCCCAAAATAGAAAATAAGAGCAAAGGTAGCATGACCAAAGGTGAACCAACCCCGAGGACTACTACGGAATACACCGTCTGACTTTAGAGTGGCACGATCAAATTCAAAGATCTCGCCCAATTGAGCACGTCTAGCATATTTCTTAACCGTAGCGGGATCACTAAAACTAATACCGTTTAACTCACCTCCATAGAATTCAACAGTTACACCTACCTGTTCAACACTATATTTTGATTCTGCTCGTCTGAACGGAACATCGGCTCTCACAATACCTTCTCCGTCTACCAACACTACGGGAAATGTTTCAAAAAAAGTAGGCATACGACGTACAAAGAGTTCATGACCTTCTTTGTCTTTGAACGCAGCGTGGCCTAACCAACCAACAGCTATTCCATCTCCACTGTCCATTGCACCTGCTCTAAACAATCCCCCCTTAGCTGGATTATTCCCAATATAGTCATAAAAAGCTAATTTTTCAGGGATTTTAGACCAAGCTTCAGATGGGCTAAGATTTTCCGTTTTACTAGTACGAATTTGTCGATCTATCTCTTGTTGAAAATATCCTTGATCCCATTGATAACGAGTCGGGCCAAATAATTCAATTGGGGTAGCAGCAGAACCGTACCACATAGTTCCAGAAACTACAAAAGCAGCAAAGAAAACAGCTGCAATACTGCTAGACAGAACGGTTTCAACATTCCCCATACGCAAAGCCTTATACAATCTTTGAGGAGGCCGAACACTCAGATGAAACAAACCTGCTAATATCCCCAAAATACCCGCTGCAATGTGGTGAGAAGCTATCCCTCCTGGGACGAAAGGATCAAACCCTTCAGCTCCCCAAGCCGGATCTACTGGTTGGACTTTTCCAGTTAATCCATAAGGGTCTGATACCCAAATACCGGGACCAAATAAGCCTGTTACATGAAATGCCCCAAAAGCAAAACAAAGGACTCCGGAAAGAAATAAATGGATTCCAAATATCTTAGGTAAATCTAGAGATGGTTTCCCTGTACGTTCGTCACGAAACAGATCTAGATCCCAATAGACCCAATGCCAGATAGCAGCTAAGAATAACAAACCAGATAGTATAATATGAGCCGCAGCTACTCCCTCGTAACTCCAAATACCTGCATCTGTTACGGTGTCTCCAGTAATACTCCAGCCACCCCATGATTTCGTTATACCAATACGAGTCATGAATGGAATGACAAACATCCCTTGTCTCCACATCGGATCAAGAACGGGGTCAGACGGATCAAAAACCGCTAATTCGTACAAAGCCATTGAACCAGCCCAACCAGAAACCAAAGCCGTATGCATTAAATGTACAGAAATTAAACGACCCGGATCATTTAATACAACAGTGTGAACGCGATACCAAGGCAAACCCATGGAAAACCCCTTTATTCAGAATGAATATTATGTAAATTTCTTGCATTGAAGACCTAATAGGGAAATAATAAAAATTCTCTTCGATCCTAATCAGATAAGAGATTCCTTTTCAAGGACTATTTCTATTTCTTTCTAATACAATATTAAAGAAACATATTAGTAAAACGGGAAGAGCTCAAAATCTTCCTTTCAAGAAACAAAAATACAAAGATATTTTAGCATTTGAATTTTTTATATAACAATGCGTAGATTGGTCCCATTAATCTATTCTATTATTTCATTTCTATTCAAATAGGAAAGACTCAAAATTGACTCGATATGCTACAATGTCCCAGAGATCTCTATTCTTGTTAGGTTTACGCTTTCAATCCAGAGAGAAATAAATCTCTTTATCTATTTCTGCATGCCAATTGGTGTTCCGAAGGTGCCCTTTCGTCTACCTGGGGAAGAGGACGCGGTTTGGGTCGACGTATAGAGCGACTTGTTCTTGCATATATTGAGTTGTATGGAATTACTTCCCATCATTTTTGATCCGATCAATCTGTTTCTATCTCACTTAGGATCGACCAATGTTTCAATTGTTAAACGCGTGAGATTAGAATGAGATCTTTTGCTAAAGATCTATTAATTAACAGAATCCATGGCTAGTTGAAACTAACAGATTAGTTAGGCTTCGATCACTAAGTCCCAATAAGAAATAATAACAAGGTTAACTACAAGATAGAGAGTGACTTTGAAGAGTCTTTAAATTAGAAAGAAATAGGGAGATAAAAAGTAAAACAATTTGTTCCATATGTACAAATATTGATCGGATTGATACCTCCTCGAAGTGGAAAATGAGCCTAAAGATTCTTCTTGTTGTCTCTCTAAAAGACTTGATTACGAACAAGAAAAGATTAGTCTAGGAATAAGATGTAAAAAAATATCTTTCATTATACTAATCAAGATACAATTCAGGATGTTTGAAAGAATTGAAAGACAAACTTGAATCAGAAACAGGATAGTAAAGGTTTCAAACAATAGAGTATTCCTTTATCTCTAAGCAATAAGGAACTTCTTTTTTAAAGATGTACAATTTTCTTATCCTATAACTATTGGAGCCGTATGCTTTTAACAGCGCTTGTACGGTTTTAGAGGGGGGAACACAGAAGAGACCTATCCTAATCAACCGGCTTTATCGAGAGAGACTCCTTTTCTTAGGTCAACAGGTGGATGATGAGATTGCAAATCAACTTATTGGTATTATGATGTACTTGAATGGGGAAGATGAGACCAAAGATATGTTTTTATATATAAACTCTCCTGGCGGAGCAGTATTACCAGGAATATCTGTTTATGATGCTATGCAATTCGTGGTACCAGATGTACATACAATTTGTATGGGATTAGCCGCTTCAATGGGATCTTCTATTCTAACTGGCGGAGAAATTACCAAACGTATAGCACTACCTCACGCTTGGCGCCAATGGTTTGTATGAATTGAAACTATGCCTTCGCCCAATTCGATTAAGGTAATAATAGCATGGCATAAAAGACAAAGTTGGTTCATTCTGGATCAATAAAATAGACAAACACCAAGATAATGAGAAATAAAAAGATGAAATGGATTGTTTGATTCTTGAATTATTAAGCACCGTTCACTATTTTTATTCTAGCGTCATAAGATCTATATTACATACGAAGTAAAGGCTGATATCCTTTCTCCAAAATGGAGACCTATTCTAGAATATTCATAGAAAACTTTGGCATTGCTAGAAACAAAGAAGCAACAGAACCATCATAGTACTTAGTAAAAAGGAAAGATGGTGTATCAAAGATAAGTTAGTTGTGGATGATAGATAAGAAGTTTATTTGGCTGATACGATTAAAAGCATTTATCATCTCCTCTTTCATTAAATACAGATATAGAGCCGTATGCAGAGAAAATTGCCTGTACGGTTACCCCAAATCAAATGATGAGATTATTGAATTAGGGTTATGATTCACCAACCTGCTAGTTCGTATTATGACGGACAAGCAGGGGAATGCATCATGGAAGCAGAAGAAGTATTGAAACTTCGTGATTGTATTACTAAGGTTTATGTACAAAGAACCGGCAAAGCCTCATGGGTAATCTCTGAAGACATGGAGAGAGATGTTTTCATGTCAGCAAAAGAAGCCAAGAATTATGGTATTGTAGACCTTGTAGCATCAGAAAACTACTCAGATTCAAGATCTGTTCAGTAACTTGCAATCAAGAATGAAAGTATTTAAGAATAAAACTATCGTTTATTCTTTATTAATACCTACACTCCATTATCTTGAGGTCATCGGTATATTATTGATTCACGGAAGAAATGAAAGTCTATTAATAGAAACCTTTGCTCTTTCTCCAATCAAATAATTGATTATATTATGACTTCCTTATAAAAGACGGAATCATTATCATTCAAATCTGATATAAAATGGTTTATAGCTAATTCATGGATAATTTTCAATGGTTACGAATATTCTGAACCAAAGATTTCTGCAAATTTTCGCGCATGCCGACCAATCAACAACTTATTAGAAAAGCTAGACAACGAATGGAGAGTGGAACAAAATCCCCAGCCCTTCGAGGATGCCCCCAACGGAGGGGAGTATGTACTAGGGTGTATGTGCGACTTGTTAGAATCTGAATTCGAACGATATGATAGGATTGATCTTGCAGACAAATCCTTTATTCTATCGAACTAAGAGAAAGATTTATCATCAACTTCTTCTAATGAGGGATGAAAATCCATAGTCTTGATTGGTGCAAATCCAATTATCTTGGTGCCAGATGAATGATTATATATCAATGATAATAAAAAAATTATTAAGCGAAATAAAAATAGTGGTCTAAATCTTTAGATTTTTTTCTAAGACCCTTTTGAATGACAGCTGTTTCAGGTCAGCTATTTGAGGAGACAACTTCCGAAAATAACATACCGTTACTAGACTTTTGTTTAGAAAATTGACTTAGTGATTTCATTAAAGTAGAGATAGATAGATTGGAAGCTATACAGCTTACCAGCATTAAATCCATTTTCTTTGATATAGGAAAATTAGAAGCTCTGGTATATAGGAAGGACCTAACTGTTAAGAAAGATACTATGGAAACTTTGGAATCCGTACTTTTCTACGATATAACATTAGTATTAGAAGAAATAGATGCCTAATGTTGATATTTACAGATATGCGGATAGGAAGGTTAGAGTAGCAAAAGCCATTAGAATCTATATCTTTTACAATAGAGAAAAAAGTTATCTCAAGAGTCTTTCAAAGAATCTATTAATCTCAACTGATTAAATAAGCATATCTAGATTCTATCCCAAATACTTCCAATGCTATCGGAATTGAATATAAGAGAGACCTAATAATTAAAAACTTGGGCTTATTATTTATTCTGTTTCTTATTTAATTTCTTTTAATTTTTAAAGAAGAATAAGGAACATAAATATCTTGTAATACTAATCCATAGATTCATTCAGTATCAATCAAATAGATTCTTAATAAACTAAGATTTTATTTTCTATGAGGGTAGACATCTAATGACTAGAGTGAAACGCGGATCTGTGGCTCGGAAACGCCGCAAAACTATTCTTAGAATCACATCTGGATTTAGGGGAGCTCATTCGAGATTATTTAGAACAGCAAACCAACAACAAATGAAAGTATCAGCTTCTGCTTATCTGGAAAGAAAGAATAGAAAGAGAGAATTTCGTCGTTTATGGATTGCGCGAATTAATGCAGCAACACGAGAGAATGTGACAAATTATAATAATATGATCAATCATTTGTATAGAAATCAAGTTTATTCAAATCGCAAAACACTTGCATAGATAGCTATTTCAGACACTTCTTGTTTTTCCAGAATCGTACAAATGATTAGTATATGACTCTACTTATGGACAAATAAAAAGCCTCTCCGTCATATTCGGAGAGGCCTGGTACTTGCTGGATTTGGATCTTGTACTATGAATAGTAATTTTCACCCAATTATCCTATTAATGATTTTCTTTTATTTATTGATTAGATAATTAGTTGGTTTATCTTATCCTGTAGAATATTAAATCTTTTTCTTTATTCTAATTCATTCTTCTAGTTTTAATGAATAAATGACCTAATTATCATTATTCAAGAAGGGTAGCAAAGCTAAAACACGAGCCCTTTTGATTGCCGTAGCTATTGAGCGTTGTTGCTTCGCGGCCAACCTATTAACACATCTAGACAAAATCCTTCCTTGTTCACCTACAAATCGACGAAGTAAACTTATATTCCTATAATCAATAATTTCATCAGATCAAATAGATGGAGAACGTCGACGAGAGGATCGATTACCTTTATTCATAATATTTTTTTATAATCTTTCTCAGAACTATCAGAATTACTGACTCTTTTCTCATTTAATAGAAAGAAATGCTTCATTTTTTCAGTTCTTTGTGAATAGTATTCTTATAACAATAAGGACGATACTTCTTTAATTCCAATCAAGTAGGTGTATTGCGACGGTTCTTTCTTGTGGTATATCGAGAAATCCCTCGAGATCTCTCATCAGTCTCTCTTTGGACACACTCTGTACATTCTAAACATATCGTTATTCTGATGTCTTTAGTCTTTGTCATAGAATTAATGGAAAGAAATAATAAATTGAGGAATAGAGCTAAAAAAAACTATGTCTTGATAATAGATCGATCAAATATTCATCAAGCTTATAAGTCATTTCTATTGATCAATAGAAATAGATCATTAAACCCTCTCTCTATACTTCTCTTTTTTTCCTAAGCTATTTTGTTCGATCTTTATTCTCTCGTTCTAGCGATTAAAGAAATGGGAATATCAAAGCATCTGGAAAGAAACGATTGATTTCTATTAATAAACCAGCTAGCAGCCCAAACCATAGTGTAGCTAGTACGGGGGCTGTGGAAAGGTAACTTTTCACGTCTTGCATTCTAAATTCTCCTTATTTTTTTTATTCTTTTTGATTAAATAGATGAAAGATTATGTCTCTTTTTATTAATATTTCTAACACAATCATCTATAAAAAAGGAATTAAATCTTTCAGATTTACAAGAGATAATAAATTCTTGGAATGTAGTTAGATGATGGAGTTAGATCTGGAACGAGTAGCCAATCCTTATGATTATTCGTTATAATCATCTGGTACGTACTCGGCCTTCCTGGAATACTTATGGATCCAGAATGTTAATTTAATGAAAGATTCATCAACGACAAGAGGGATGTAGCGCAGTTTGGTAGCGCATTTGTTTTGGGTACAAAATGTCGCAGGTTCAAATCCTGTCATCCCTATTTGATTTGATAGTTCTTATGTTTATGATCTAACTCCTAAAAATCAAAACGAAGCCAAATATTTGTCCGGTCGGGTTAATTATTCTCACGTATCAAAATATCGACAGATTCTAATCAGAAGAACAACTGATTGTGATAAAATAGAAAGAGAGCGCTCTTAGTTCAGTTTGGTAGAACGCAGGTCTCCAAAACCTGATGTCGTAGGTTCAAATCCTACAGGGCGTGGTTCTTCTAGGGATTGATTCATTCAATTCCATGTCTTTTTTTTTTAAGGGAATAGTTTGATACTTTTTGAATTCTCCGTATTGTTGACATATGTTAAGAATGCTTTTCTATTGCTATCGAATGTCTAATTGATCACCGCGTCGATATTGTAGATATGCAGTTACAAAGAGTCCGGCTAATGTTATTGGGATTAAACCTAAAACGATTCCAGATAGTAATGCTTCAACCATTTTATTTTTGAAACGTATAATAGACTTAGAATTACTTATCGAAAGCGATCTGAATAGTAAAAATAAATGATCGATAAGTGCAGTAAATAAGTAAGCACCAAGATAATCAAGGTCCTCCTCAAGTCAAGCTTCTCTAGATAATATTTCTATATCATAAAAGTCGAATCTTGTTCAATCCAACAAATAAGATTAAAGTTAAAATTAGCAGAGATGCTAAAAAAGCAAAATAATTTAATAGAGTAAGCATAGATTTGAATATCAGATAAAACTAAGAGATACACCAGTATTAGTATACAATTTTCTGAAATAGTTTATTACTTATCACTCATCTAAATAAAAAGGATTAAAGGATTATTAAGTTGATAATAATAACTTATTATCCAATAAGATTCAGATTCAAGCCTATAATCTTGATTAAGGATTACTAATTCTTGTTCTAAAATATACGTTGAAAAGAACCTTCTTTCTATTTAATAAAAGCAAAAGTAAGATTAATGATCAATATCTGGATTAGTTTTCTTAATCCTTATATGATTATTAATCATTCTTTTCTTTCTTAGATCTCTCGATGATTAATAATTAAAGCAAAGAAAGGACAATATAGAATACTACAATCAATTCGGAGTGGCGAGATATAGAATTGAAGAAGTTAAAGATTAAAAAACAATTTTTCAAAGATCATCTGATATTTTGTAGATTGAATGTTTTCAATTCTTCAAAATAAGCAGCATAAGCTAATGATTGATCAAAATATTCCTAATTTATATTTAGAATCAAATATTCTTGCAACGGTCAATGATGTTTTATTATTTACTTCTTGAGAATCTCAGGATAAGAAATTGAAATTATGAGCATAAAGAGTGGCGGTATTCTGCAAGAATAGAAAGGGATTAAGAAAAAAAGGAATACGATCTTTCTAATTATATATTTCTTAAAAAAAAAAGTAATCTTGCTGCTTAGAAGGGAGACTAGCTATACTAACCTAGTATATTTCTGATATACCATTGGTATGTAATGACAACCTAACTATTAAAGGATTGATATCGATAGGTGTACCAGTAGATTCTATATCTCCTAGTATTCATCCTCGTCGGAAACAATCCTCCTTAAGACTATAAAAGATATACGGAGTTATACATGTCTGGGAACACGGGAGAACGTCCTTTTGCTGACATTATTACGAGTATTCGATACTGGGTCATCCATAGCATTACTATACCTTCTCTCTTCATTGCAGGGTGGTTATTTGTCAGTACAGGTTTGGCCTACGATGTCTTTGGAAGCCCTCGTCCAAATGAATATTTTACAGAGAGCCGACAAGAAGTTCCTTTAATAACTGGCCGTTTTGATTCGTTGGAACAAGTTGATGCATTTACTAGATCTTTTTAGGAGGTACTAATGACTCTAGATAGAACTTATCCAATTTTCACTGTTAGGTGGCTGGCTGTTCACGGATTAGCTGTACCCACGGTCTTCTTTCTCGGATCCATATCAGCAATGCAATTTATTCAACGATAGTCTTTACAGAAACTGCACAGCCATGACACCACCGAACCCGAATAAACAGAGTGTAGAATTGAATCGTACGAGTCTTTACTGGGGACTCTTATTGATCTTTGTGCTTGCCGTTTTATTTTCTAATTACTTCTTCAATTAGAGAGTAATCTGTTAATCTTGATCTAAAAGAACTGGGATTCCAATCATTTATGACTGTTCATGTCTCGAGTCGTGACAAAAAAAAATAATGAAACAAAAGAAGAAAAGGGAGTGGGAAGAATGGCCAATACCACTGGAAGGATTCCTCTGTGGCTAATAGGTACTGTAACCGGTATACTTGTGATAGGTTTATTAGGGATATTCTTTTACGGAGCCTATTCAGGATTAGGATCATCTCTATGATGTAATAAAACAACATTAGATATTTTCTCTTACTTATGATTCAGAAAACCTATTGAGTAAGACTTTATATTTACTATTACCTTTGAAGATTAAGAAGAGAAAATGATTGGAAATGAAATATAATACATCAATCTGAGGATGGAAATCCCTTGATTTTGATTATCAATGTTTTTTGATTCCAAAAGCATCAGGTTACTTTATTCAGATAACTAAAACATTTGATCGATTCTTTAGAAGAGAATCGATCAGAATAGTATAATAAAAATTATTACAATCATTTGATAAGAGTTGAGCATATTCTCTTTCGAATCTAGAAAGAGAACTATATGCTTTGTGAAACAGATCCAATGAATCCAATTAAGAGAAGAGTTCAAAGATCTTTTATTCTGAGTTTCCGCAGAATAGATAGGGTGAATAACAAATACAATTTGAATATCCTATAGGACCAACAATTTAATATAAGGTAGGACAACTCAATGTTTCTTATTGGTTTCTTATCCGTCTTTTCTAATAACTGATTTGTGCTTTTCCTTTCCATCCAAAGAGTAACGAAGCTGCAATCGATCAATAAATCTATCTTACTACACTCATCAAATTGAAAGAGATAAGAACCAGATCAAGGATTAAGAGACAATCTCCTAACAAGGATAGTTTATCTCCCAGAATTGGAAGGTAGTTATCAAGCTTATTGTTTGAATAATTCTTCAAGAATTCTCTTCAAATATCTAGTATCTGACTTAAACGAAGACTATAGGCATTCTCAAAGGATCTCTTCTTTTCTTACTGATAAAATAACCAATTGAGTTCGATTCGTTTTTTAATAGCTAAAAATCCAACCCTGATCGATTCGATTTACAATCAGTACGAAAAGAAACGACTATCAATTCAGTCAAAATATCTTGCATTGATAAAGTATTGGTTTAGAAATTCATCTCTGCCAATTGAACTTTTTCGAATTGTTTCTTTTTCAGTACCAAGAATATTTGTGCTAAAACGACTGATGCAAAGAAAAGTAAAAGACCTTGAATGCGTAATGGATCTTGAAGTACAATCTCTGCCTCTTCCTGACCAAATCCCCCCACATTGGGGTTATTTGTTAAGGGTTGGTCAACTTTGATAGATTCACCCTCTGAAACAATAAGTTCGGGACCTGGAGGTATAAGATCAATCACTTCACGACCCTCTGATGCTTCTTTGATAGTGATTTCATAGCCACCCTTCTTTTCTTTACGTATTATCTTGGTTATTCTTCCTGTTATTGAAGCATTATATACAGTATTATTGCTCTTACTTCCATCAGGATAGATCTGTCCCCTTCCCCGATTTCCCCCTACATAAATGGGGTATTTCAAGAAATGGGCTTCTTTATCAGTAGAAGGATCCGGTGAAAGAATGGGAAATACAATTTCACTATATCGCTTCCCCGGAATTGGACCTATTACTATTATGTTCTTAGTCTCAGGACGATAATTCTGGAATGATAGTTTATTTAGCTTCTCTTTGGTTTCAGTTGGAATACGATCAGGGGGGGCAAGCTCAAACCCTTCGGGTAAGATCAGAACGGCACCCACATTTAATCCGCCCCTCTTACCATTTGCAAGTACTTATTTTATCTGCATATCATAAGGAATCTTAACAACTGCCTCAAACACAGTATTTGGAAGAACAGATTGTGGAACTTCAATATCAACAGCTTTTTTGGCTAAATGACAATTAGCGCATACGATACGTCCAGTTGCTTCTCGTGGATTCTCATAATTCTGTTGCGCAAAGATAGGGTATGCTCTTGATACAGATGGACAATTTATTTTGGTAAAAATGACCGATATTAAGAACGATAGAATCAACCATTTATTCAGCCAATTATTAATATTTTTTTTTTGCATAGTTTGATTATTAGTGTCGATTTTTGTTGGAAACAGATTGTTTCTCCACATCATAGAGTCTCAAGATTTCGTTCGTTATTCCGACTATATTATCCTCAGAGTTTGATTCTTACGGGAATTATCAAGGGTTTCTTCCTTTTTCTCAATATCAAAGAAAAAGATCTTCTACTTACGAGAAGAAATCATATTACAATTGCTTAAAGAAAGAGAATAGTCACTCATTCATTGTATGATAAGTTGCTACAATTGAAGGAGATAGCCGATTCAAGTGGCGAAAGATCCAATACTTAGAGACTGTATCTGAAATGACCGGGAAGGTTGATACGAAGCAAGATATTACGTATTTATTATGAGCAAATCCTAGATGTTCTAAGAAGGAACCTATTAGTATTTCCCAACCATGGGGGGAATGAAAGCCAATACATAAATCAGTTAACAAGAGAATAGAGAATGCTTTCATTGTATCATTTAAACTGTAGAATAACTCTTGAATCCAAGAATTTAGAACTGCAAGTCTTTTTCGACCTATTATGAACAAAGAGGTTGGAATAGCAATGCTAATTACATCGGTTACAAAGCGTGAGATTGCTTGAATATTTCCTTCATTATAAATTATTACTGATTGAATAGTTTTGTCGTATACGATTGCATCATAATTTTATGATTGAGTATCTACAGAATCTGTGAGCATTTCATTTAACCAGGCTAATCCTTCTACTTCTTGAAGCCGCTTCAAAGCTTTTTCTTCTTGAAATAGATTGATAAATATCTGTGATTGAGAAGTATTCCACCAGTCCCTTATCCAAGGTTCTAGAAACCAATGATTTAGAATGATTGGTATTATAGATGGGAAGAATAATAAACATCCAATATATTGAATAGAAGCTAATGCTTGATATTTAGCCAATTCAATCTTGGTGAATAACAACAAGCCTGATTGATTCACTAACTCTGTCCTGAATCTGGATAGGGTACGAGTTATAGAACGTGGTATTAAACTGATAGATTCGTAAGCTGTTATATTAGTTGAAAAGCTTATTGATTCCCGAATCAACAATTCCTTATCTGACTCTTTATTCATTTGAGAAGATGCAGAGCTTGTAAAACATTGCCATCTCCAGAAATCAAGATCATTCAAAATTGATTCAATCCAAGTTAATCTCTTATTCATTTCTTTTATCTTATCTGATCTTCTCGATATACAGCTTTTTGATGTCGTAGGAAGAGCATCTTCTGATTGATTATATAATAGATTGTTTCTATTGCCTTGTTTTCTATCACGATGCGAGGAATTTGAACAGAAAAACGAAGATACAAGATCAGATTCTTTTTTGGAAGATGATTGTCGTTTATAAGGATAAGAGGAATAATCCTTAATTAAGAGCGAGTCAAAATGGTTTCCTTTAGAAGAAAGAAAATTTAACCTATTCCGAATCTGTGGTATGGATAGACTGATCCTACATTCTAAGAGACTCCAATATATCAGAAATATGGATTTATCAAGTTCCATATTCATATGAGACATTACAACTTGCGATAAGTATTGGAAAGATGATCTTCTTTCTATATAGGCCAAAGAGTCTTTTCCAATAGATTGTATCTGCTTACTTGCTTTGTAAGCTCTACTTAACGAGCGATATGGAGTGTTGTAAAACCACAGGAGAAGTTTCCACCAATATGATCTCATATATTATTTATATACAGAATTACGGAGCAATAATTGTTCTAACAAAAAGCATTCGGTATTAGAGAACTCGTTACAACTGAAGGATCTTTATGAATCTGAAGGATTTCCTTTATCTTTATTATATGCATATCAATCTATTCTCTTTCTATCCTATCTCCTATTCTTAATTATCTTTAAGCAAGAATAGGGTATTTATTCAATCTTGAAATCCTTCAATTGATACACGCAAAAAACGAGCAAGTTCGGCAGCCTTTTCTTCTATCTCTTTCAGTGTCGAATCTTCACCAATACGAGTTAGAGGAACATCTTTTCGATTCCTCATCTTCAAAGAAAGAATTCGACGTGGATAAAAACCTTCTCGGATTTCCAATCTAACTGCTTATATATCCTTCATCACAAATCGAATACAAATGCGCCTGTTCCTCCCCGGAAACCCCCACCGAAAGATAGAAAAGATTCCTTCTCTTTTATCAAATAGATTGTAGCCACTACCAATATCCCAAAATATAGTACACCAGAGATATAATCCGAAGAAAAGACCTGCAATACCATAAAAGCACATTACAATCCCTTGTGGGATGAAAATAATCTGTTCAGAAGACAGTATGGGGATCAAATCTTTACCAATATAACTAGAAAGACCAACCAAAAAGAAACCCATTGCACCGCAAAAGAGGATACAAGACCAGCATAGATTACTGAATCTACGAGAACCTTTTATATAATCTATTCGGAGCCATTTAGATTGCCAACTTGTCATTACTACTCCTCAAAAGCCTAAAAATTTCTTCTTTCTTTTCTAATCAATCAGTTATATAAAATGTTATTGATTCTGTCTGTTTTGCATCTTTTTGTAATACATGAGACTTTTAGATATTAGCTAACAAAGAATAGATCCTGAATCTGAAAGAATCGAGACTATCGATATTATTAGTCATTGTTCTGTTATATAAGAATGGATATTTATAGAGAGATATAGATTTCTTCTAGGGAGATTCGATCTATATATTTTGCAAATGGAACAGCAATCTATGTTTCATTCGTTTGTTCAAATGGAAACATAGATTGAAATAGTATCAAAGATTGTCAAGCTTTTATTTCCAATGAATGAGTAATACTAACTAATAACCAAATAACCTAAAATAGGAATCGATATTATTATTCAATTTATTCTATGAAACATTTTTTCCAGAAGAGGAACATAGAAAATAAGAATTTAGATTTAGAGAATCTCATCCCTCTCTATATAAATAAACAAAGATGCCATAGTAATGGCTGGAAAGACTGAACCTACTAAAGGTACAAAAATAGAAGGTAAATAAGACGCTGTCATAAGAAAATTCCCTCAAATAAAGAAGATATATATGATTTTTCTCTGTTCCCTAATATTTCATCATATCCTTTTTGTTCAATAAAAAGAAGAAGTCTTTCTAATCCCAATCTATCTATTAAGAAGTCCATCTCAGAAATGGATATAATACCTCTACTATTTTCTTTCATTCTTTTATTCCATCCTCGATCAACTCCAGATTACTCTAAAAATAATGTAAAGAAAAGAATATATCTGTATCAAGAAAATTCTAAGGGTGAGATCTAACCTGGAATTATAGTAATAGATAACTTTGATCCACTACTCAAAATTGTCAATTGTATTATACCACCATTCGTTTTCTCTATAGTATTGTATCGTAGAGAACCAAAAGAATACCTTGATTTTTGGTTGATAAAAAAAAAGAGTTATTCTTCAAAGAAACAGGAAAGAAATCGGTAAAAAAGGAATCAATCATAAAACACTAACTCTTTTCTAAGTTATCCAGAAGAATGGTAGAAACAATCTCTGATTACTTAACTGCATCAAAAAACGAAGAGAACCTAATTTGGTTTGCTAAGAACTGAAGGATAAAGTTCGAATATCTCGCTCAAAACACCTTTTAAAAGGTTCCGTGGAACAATTAAATCGAGTAAGCCGTGATCAAATAAAGATTCAGCTACTTGAAACCCATCCGGTATCTTTTGACGTAACGTTTATTCAATTACCCTTTTTCCCGCAAATGCTATGTATGCTTTAGATTCAGCGATAATAATGTCCCCTAACATACCAAAACTCGCAGTAACACCACCTGTAGTTGGATAGGTAAGAACTGATATATATAATAAACTTTTCTGGACTTGATGGATTTGTAGAACAGACGAGATCTTAGCCATTTGCATTAAGCTTAAAGTCCCTTCTTGCATACGGGCTCCTCCAGAAGCACAAACAATGATTATTGGCAAAGACTTCTCTGTGGCATGTTCAATTAAGCGAGTAATCTTTTCACCTACTACAGAACCCATGCTACCTCCCATGAATTGGAAGTCCATAACACCAAGCGCTATAGGGGTTCCATTTAGATATCCTATACCTGTTTGAACAGCATCTGTTAAACCTGTTCTTTTCTGGGAAGTAATGATACGATTTTGATAAGAATCCTCATCGGAGAAACTTAGAACATCTTATGCAGTCATATCTTCATCCATCGGAATCCAAGTATCACGATCGATTAATAGCTCGATTCTTTCTGTACTAGTCATTGGAAGATGATAGCCGCACTCTTCGCAAACACTCTTATTTTGTTTCAGAAATCTTACATAGAGCATGTTCCCACAATTATCGCAGCGTGTCCATAATCCTTTATTAATATCGATCGCTATATGTCTATCTTTCTCTCTTTCACTCGAAACATAACCTTTGGTAGCTTTCTCAAGGAAGGCTTCGATCAATCCACCCAATTTGCGTTTATCTTCAAACCGATTTCTTACAGACATAAGAATATCCTCATCTATTTCTTCCTCTTTTAAGAGAGGAACAATCAAGCCCATTGGATCTCATTCATATAATACAGAAATGAAGAAATCATTGCTGGAACAGCAGATTATTCAGTTGGAATGGGTATCAACTTGAGACCAACTCCGGATCCAATAACAAATTGGCAATCGAATGATTATCCATTTGATCAATCACATGTTAGAACCTGACAATTGATTTTCCAATGAATTTTCAATTGGATTTAATTTATAAGTCTTATTTGCATCCTATATCAGATCGATTCTTTACTCTTTCATTCTATGCAGCTTTTGTCTTCGTTTGTGAATCGGGAGGGATTCGAACCCCCGGCTCCATGGTTCGGAACCATGTGCTCTTATCCGCTGAGCTACCAATTCTCAATTGATCGAATCGTTATGAGGAGTATGGATAAAACAAGGATTATCTCAATACTCCCCGGCCTCGACTATATTGTATTTCTTAATATTTATGGGATTTTATCAAGTGTATCAACTGCCTCAAATTCGAATTTGATCTCTTTCCATACCTCACAAGCGGCCGCCAATTCAGGACTCCACTTACTAGCGTCACGAATAATAGCATTACCTTCGCGAGCAAGATCACGCCCTTCATTACGAGCTTGTACGCAAGCTTCTGATGCAACTCTATTAGCCACCGCACCCGGTGCATTTCCCCAAGGATGCCCTAAGGTTCCACCACCGAACTGTAAGACAGAATCGTCTCCAAATATTTCAGTTAGAGCAGGCATATGCCAAACATGAATACCTCCTGAAGCTACAGGTATTACACCTGGCATAGAGACCCAATCTTGAGTGAAATAGATACCACGGCTTCGGTCTTTCTCGATATAATCGTCACGTAGCAAATCGACGAATCCTAAAGTAATGTCTCGTTCTCCTTCGAGTTTACCTACTACAGTCCCGGCATGGACATGATCTCCACCAGACATACGTAACGCTTTGGCCAATACCCGGAAGTGCATACCATGGTTTTTCTGTCTATCAATAACAGCATGCATTGCGCGGTGAATATGAAGTAGTAAACCGTTATCTCGACAGTAGAAAGCTAGGCTAGTATTTGCAGTAAAACCTCCTGTAAGGTAATCATGCATGACAATAGGTGCTCCCAATTCTCTAGCAAAGATTGCTCTCTTTAACATTTCTTCAGATGTACCTGCAGTAGCATTTAGATAATGCCCTTTAATCTCACCCGTTTCGCATTGAGCTTTAAAGAGAGCTTCTGCTACGAACAAGAAACGATCCCGCCAACGCATGAATGGTTGAGAGTTTACGTTTTCATCATCCTTAGTAAAATCGAGTCCACCACGAAGACATTCATAAACAGCCCTACCATAATTCTTAGCAGATAAACCCAACTTTGGTTTGATTGTACATCCTAAAAAAGGACGACCATACTTGTTCAGTTTATCCCTTTCAACTTGAATACCATGAGGTGGGCCCATAAAAGTCTTAGAATAAGCAGGAGGTATTCTTAGATCTTCCAACCGTAGGGCACGTAAGGCTTTAAATCCGAATACGTTACCTACAATCGAAGTGAATAGATTAGTAACAGAACCTTCTTCAAAGAGATCTAAAGGATAGGCTACATATGCAATATATTGATGCTCTTCTCCAGCAACGGGTTCGATATCATAGCATCGACCCTTGTAACGATCAAGGCTAGTAAGCCCATCTGTCCATACCGTGGTCCATGTACCCGTTGAAGATTCCGCAGCTACTGCAGCTCCAGCTTCTTCTGGTGGTACTCCAGGTTGTGGAGTCATTCGGAAGGCTGCCAAGATATCAGTGTCTTTGGTTTCATAGTCGGGAGTATAATAAGTTAATCGATAATCTTTAACACCAGCTTTGAATCCAATACCTGTTTTAGTCTCCGTTTGTGGTGACATAGGTCCCTCCTTCTTACAACTCAATTGGTAAATCTTGCAAGGATGGGATCTGCTCGACATAAATGTAGATGAATAGGAAGCGTGAAGTGGGTCTTGTTAAATCGTTGAACTACAAATACTTGTTAAATCGAAACTCCACTCCAAGTATGGAACACTATTATTCTATAATGTGTTTCCTATGTAATGCAACCAACCCTCATTATCTCTTATGAGAGTTATTCAATTTATTCGATCCAAATCTTAAGATATTTTAATATATTGACTGCGGAATCTTTTCATGGTTAGACTGCTCGGTAGAAGGAATAAAGGAATTGATACCAACATCTGGATTTGTTTTATTTCATAAAGACAGACGTGAAGCTGAAGATCTATCGAAACAGGAAATAGAAGGATTACTTGCAATTCAATAACTGACTTCCAAGACAGACTAGAATAGAGTTTTTTGCGACCTCGAACACCGTACTAGACGAAGGAATCATTCTTGTTATATGGTATCTTTCTTGATCTTTCTAATGCAGATTAGAATCTATTTCTAAGAAAGAAGGGAAATAAAACACTTGGGCAATGGAGAGAGTATGAAACAAGTACCTCTTTACCATGGACCGATTAGCAAAAAAATATTGCTATATTTCCATCGATTCAATAATCAAATAAAGATAATACACCAAAAGAGTTATGAAAACCAGTTTTCTCGCGTTCGGAATTTCTAAATTGGTGGAAAAGAATGTGGGACAGATTACCCAGATCATTGGCCCCGTATTAGATGTAGCGTTTTCACCGGGCAAAATGCCCAATATCTATAATTCCTTATTAATTAAAGGACAGAATCCAGCAGGTCAAGAGATCAATGTTACTTGTGAAGTACAACAATTATTAGGTAATAATGAAGTCAGAGCCGTAGCGATGAGTGCTACAGACGGTTTAATGAGAGGTATGAATGTTGTCGACACAGGAGCTCCCCTCAGTGTTCCTGTTGGTGAAATTACTCTTGGTTGAATCTTCAATGTCCTTGGTGATCCAGTTGATAATCTAGGCCCTGTAGATACGAGTACAACATTTCCCATTCACAGATCTGCTCCTGCATTTACACAGTTGGATACTAAACTATCTATCTTTGAGACAGGGATTAAGGTTGTCGATCTTTTAGCTCCATATCGTCGAGGGGGAAAGATTGGACTATTCGGAGGGGCGGGGGTAGGAAAGACAGTTCTCATTATGGAATTGATTAATAATATTGCTAAAGCCCATGGAGGTGTATCTGTATTTGGTGGGGTAGGGGAACGTACTCGTGAAGGTAATGATCTTTATATGGAAATGAAAGAATCAAAAGTTATTAATGAACAAAATATATCAGAATCAAAAGTTGCTCTAGTCTACGGTCAGATGAATGAACCACCAGGCGCTCGTATGAGAGTCGGTTTAACCGCTCTAACCATGGCTGAATATTTCCGAGATGTTAACAAGCAAGATGTACTTCTCTTCATTGATAATATCTTCCGTTTCGTTCAAGCTGGATCAGAAGTTTCCGCTTTATTGGGTAGAATGCCTTCCGCTGTAGGTTATCAACCAACTCTTGGTACAGAAATGGGAACACTACAAGAAAGAATAACTTCTACCAAAGAAGGCTCAATCACTTCTATTCAAGCTGTTTATGTACCTGCAGATGATTTGACTGACCCAGCTCCTGCTACAACATTTGCACATTTAGATGCTACTACTGTGCTATCAAGAGGATTAGCAGCCAAGGGTATTTATCCAGCTGTAGATCCTTTGGATTCGACCTCAACTATGTTACAACCCTGGATTGTTGGTGAAGAGCATTACGAAACTGCCCAAGGAGTTAAACAAACTTTACAACGTTATAAAGAACTCCAAGATATTATAGCTATTCTCGGATTGGATGAATTATCGGAAGAAGATCGTTTAACAGTAGCTCGAGCTCGAAAGATAGAACGTTTCTTGTCACAACCCTTCTTCGTAGCAGAGGTCTTTACTGGTTCTCCAGGAAAATATGTTAGTCTAATAGAGACAATCAAGGGATTTCAAATGATCCTTTCTGGAGAGTTGGATAATCTCCCAGAACAAGCTTTTTATTTAGTTGGTAATATTGACGAAGCTACTACAAAGGCTGCTTCTCTCCAAGTGGAGGGTCAATAAAAGATATGATGTTGAATCTTCGTGTAATGGCTCCCAATCGAATTGTTTGGAATTCTGAAGTTCAAGAAATTATTCTATCGACTAACAGTGGACAGGTGGGCATATTGCCCAATCATGCGCCGCTTCTCACAGCTTTGGATATGGGAGTTCTCAAAGTACATTATGATGAGCAGTGGTCCACAATGGCATTAATGGGTGGCTTCGCAATGGTAGATAACAATCAAGTAACAATATTAGTTAACGAAGCAGAAAGAGCTAGCGAAATTGATCCCGAAGAAGCCCAAAGAACTTTTCAGACAACGAAAGAGAACTTGACTCGAGCCGAAGGCAAAAAGAAGATCATTGAAGCAAATTTAGCATTTAAAAGAGCTAAAGCGCGATTAGAAGCTTTAAATATTACCTAATTCTTTCTAATCTTTATTTGGTAAAATAATAAAAAATAGATTCTTATCGTAGAATGTACAAGAACTTGATAGTCCTATGAGTCTTCCTCCCTACTTATCTAATTCAAACCAAAACTTATTGGATACCATATAAATGGATATGGTATCCAATAAGTTTTACCTACTATTGGATTCGAACCAATGACTCTTGCCGTATGAAAACAATACTCTAACCACTGAGTTAAGTAGGTGGTTTATGAAACACTTTCTTTCACTTAATGAAAGAATTAGAAACAATTGTAATTATAATACGTCTATATATTGGATTTCAATTATTATTGTAATTTGATCCTTTTGGTTTCTTTCATTCGAACTTGACTTTATTTGATACATATATATATACTCATATATATTAATATATGATATTGGTTTAGATTCTAAACTTAGGTTCATTTCATTAAGGGCTATAGCTCAGTGGTAGAGCGCCTCGTTTACACGTGCGCCGATGTTTCTCGCAAAAGGTTCATCGATCTTAAACCGATTCACAGAACGGATCGGATGTGAAATACTTCTGCCTCACTCGATAAAGACAAAGAACAATAGCATGGCAAAGAATTTGACAACTAAGCGAGTCAATATTGATAAGTTGATATGGTAAATAAAGAATCTCTTTAAATGCTAAAGATGATGAGGGCTTTACGAGGACCTCATGCGAATCTCTTCCTCGTTCTACGAACTCTGAGGTGTAAAGAGGATCGTATCTCCTTTCAAAACGATAGAGAGTATTTAGGTTAAGATCGATTATATTTGTGTCTACAAAAGGCAAACCTATGTCAATACTAAGAACCTTTTCAAAAAGACTTCGGGATTGCTCTATTTCTAAGGAATTATTTGAGCACACGGAACCATCTTAGCAGTCTCAATGGAATGAAGGATGGTGCATCAGCAAATCGTTATTATTGCTAGCCAATCGACGGTTCGTTGATAGAAGAGCCCAATGCTACGAAAGAAGCATGTTGGGTTCGTAAAGCGGTTCGTGGATTCTAAAAATATCCCGATCTGCATAACCGAGAATGTCTACGGTTCGAATCCGTATAGCCCTATTTTATACTAAAAAAAAAAAATTATACCTAAATCACGACCGTAAAGACGTGCTATAAATCCGCTATTTTTGACTGATCCTAGTTCTGTTAGGATGAAAAAAAAAGAATAATAATCTATTCAATGTGGAGAATAGAAGGTAAGAAAAAAAGAGATACAAAATCTATGAATGTATATTGATCTAAAAGATTCTTTTAGATGTAAATGCATTCGAAATATCAATTCAATCTTGCTTGTGATAATAGAAAAAATGATGTCAATTTCGTCTAAGAAAAGCTAATAAGCCAGTCTATTATCGAAGAATCATTGATATTTCAATCCAGTCTGCAGCACAACGGCAGATTTATGAGATCTATCGCTTTCTTTTCTATCAAATAGTGCTAGAAAAAAAACGAGAACTGCTGTCCTAATAGACACACAAGTGTTATACCTAATAATTAATTATGACATAGAAGAGAAATACCAAGAGGAGTATAGAAATGTTTTTGCTTCCTAAATATGATTCTTCTTGGATCTTTTTAATACTATCTGGCCTTGTTCCTTATCTAGCTTTTTCAGTTTCCAGGCTCTTCGCACCTACCTATGAAGGTCCAGAAAGATTAACAAGTTATGAATCAGGTATGGAACCAAAGGGTGAAACCTGGGTCCAATTTCAGATCCGTTATTATATGTTTGCTTTGGTATTTGCTATTTTTGATGTGGAGACGGTTTCTCTTTATCCATGGGCTATGAGTTTCAGGGAATTGGGTGCATTCGCGTTTGTTGAAGTGCTCGTCTTTATATTCATACTAATTATTGGTTTAGTCTATGCATGGCGAAAAGGAGCATTAGAATGGTCTTAATTGCTAACTATTCAGAAGATAAGAATAAAGACTCTCCCAAAAATCAAAATCTAATAATCAATTCTCTTGATTCTCTCATTCCTAATCCAGATATCTCGAATTCGATTTTTTTAACTAATTTAATAGATTTCTCGAATTGGTCGAGACTCTCTAGTTTGTGGCCACTCCTTTATGGTACTAGCTGTTGTTTTATTGAATTTGCATCGCTAATTGGTTCACGATTCGATTTTGACCGATACGGCCTAGTACCACGATCTAGCCCTAGACAAGCTGATCTCATAATAACGGCTGGGACTATAAACATGAAGATGGCTCCGTCTCTAGTAAGACTATATGAGCAGATGCCTCATCCAAAATATGTAATTGCTATGGGAGCGTGTACCATTACGGGAGGCATGTTTAGTACAGATTCTTATAGTACTGTTCGTGGAGTAGATAAATTGATTCCCGTGGACGTTTATTTGCCTGGTTGTCCACCCAAACCTGAAGCTATTATTGATGCTGTAACGAAACTTCGTAAGAAGATCGCTCAGGAAACCTATAAAAGTCAAACTTATTATCGACCTCGAAATAAATATTTCAGTCTAAATCACCGGCTTTCCTTTCTATCTAGTATTCATAACGATGAATATAATACACAACTGATTAATCAGTCTTCACGACCTTTGTTAAATAGTTTTCTGAAAAGATTTGATAGGTTTGAAAATAGATTAAGAAATATCGAAGAATCAGTATCAGAAATAAGAAAATAAATATATTAAGAAAAAAAGAACAGCAGAGATGTTCATCAATATGAGTATCATTGATAAGAAAAATGATCATAATATCCAGATGCAAGGTAGATTATCTACTTGGTTAACTAGATATGAATTAGCACATAGGCCTTTAGGGTTTGATTACCAAGGTGTCGAGATCTCACAGGTGAAAGCAGAAGATTGGCCTTGTCTAGCTGTTGCATTATTTGTGTACGGTTTCAATTATCTTCGTTCCCAATGTGCTTACGATGTAGTACCTGGGGGTTATTTAGCTAGTGTGTATCATCTTACCAAGATCGAAGATAATGCAGATCAACCTGAAGAGATATGTATAAAGATATTTGTGTCAAGAAAAAACCCCAGAATCCCGTCTGTCTTTTGGGTCTGGAAGAGCTCCGATTTTCAAGAGCGAGAATCCTATGATATGTTGGGAATCATTTACGATAGTCATCCAAGTCTTAAGCGGATTTTGATGCCCGAGAGCCGGATAGGATGGCCTTTACGCAAAGATTGTGTCACACCCGATTTTTATGAGTTGCAAGATGCCTATTAAGCAATGTTAAGGAGATAATTAGAAAAGATTCCCAAGAGAACTGTATTAATTATTGTCTGATTCTAAATAATCCTAACGGATTCTAGATGTCTTTGGTATACAATGATCGATCGGATTCTTGAGTAATTAAGCAGAAACCTTTTTCTATCCCTCAATCTTTTTTATATATCATCCTATTCTTTTTACAGGATATGTAGTTCTAAACAGTAGATTGAAGAAGGTATGCCAGGAACCAGACTTGAACTGGTGACACGAGGATTTTCAATCCTCTGCTCTACCGACTGAGCTATCCCGGCTAATGACTTCACTACACAAAGATCTCATGATAGATTGGATTTTATTCATTTTAAGGCATTCAATTAATATTCTATCTTACTTAATGCTGAAACGAACCCATTCAAGGAATCCAATTGGATTCCTTGAATGGGTTCGTTTCAGCAGCAAACTATCCTTAAATATTTTTAAAGGTTTTTTTAGTCATTTTCCTGATCTATAAGAGTATTAATCTCCTTAAAGAGATAAGGAAAAATATCATCTATCTAAGATAAATATTTTACTATTCTTTACTTGTTTTGTAGAGTTGATTGAATGATATTTTCCATGAGGATATGGAAAGAATCCTCTTTTTTCTTTTTCGAGCCAAAACAGAGATCTTGCAGAATATTTCAAATCTTAGAAAATAATATTGATTTTCTATTCTTCTGTTGGGGATAGAGGGACTCGAACCCTCACGGTGCTACAAAGACCAGCGGATTTTCTTTCTACTACAATTTTCATTGTTGCTCTTATCTTATTAGGCATGTAAAACTGGACTCTATCTCTATTCGTGAAAACTATTTAAATTATTATTTACTATTATCTCTTCAGGAATATCTATTTGAGTACAAACAGAACAGATCTAACAAAAAAGAAAAAAAGAATCTGAGATTCAGAAATCATAAAGAAGATTTTGCTTTGTCAACTTTACCAATCCTTATTCTTCAAGGTATCATTTCTGATTCAATCATGCGTACGTAATAATAGATTATCTATTTACTCCAGAAATAAGAAAGAATAATAATTTTATTGATTATTCATTGGAATAGCTTCCATTGAGTCTCTGCACCTATCCCGTTATCCAAATATTGGGTTTGTAACTCTTAAACGAGATTTGGCTCAGGATTGCCTACCAAATAATCCTGGGTTCCCCTGAATTTGAAAGCTATCACTTGGCATATCTCCATACCTAGGCTCAATCTGATTGAGTCCGCAGCGTCTACCATTTCGCCATATCCCCCTCCCGATCCTCAGACCAAGAATATGGCCATATTACTGAATAATGAAATATTGACTGTGATTGGATTTCTTTAATATCCATCCAATTTGTGGATTCTTACCTACCTATCCTAACCGAATCATACCTGTAAACTAAATGTCTTGATCTTCTTTGATCTTGTTGAAATACCAAGAGGAGACTTCTTAATCTCTCTTCTTTGCTTCGATTTCTAAGCCTAGAAGTTTCGATAGAATTTAATATATTATTCATAATTCATATAAAGATTATACATGGATATGCTCAATGAATCAATACAATCAACAAGAGATGGACTGATTAGCGATCTCTATAGGTAGATAATTTCTTCATAGTTATTTATATCATTCTATTTTTACAAACAATAAGAAAGAAAATATTATTCATTCTTTGAACTATTCAACATGGGTATCCCATTTCTCGAGAAAAATTCAATAGCTAGAATACAAAATATTGATCAAACTGCGTACCGATTAACAACCCAAAGGTTATCCGTTCGAATTCGATATGAAATGAATGGATATCCGTTCATTTACTAACTCTTCTTTTCACTCTTTATGCGTACTTAGATTATAGTTTTCAAGGCATTACTAATTATTCGATTATTTGCTCGTATTGATTTCTATGTTATGATTATTCTAACTACTAGTGTTCTAGAAATTAATAATTGTTTCATATCATTCATAAATGTAAACGGGTAAACGGCTCATTCAGATTATTCAGAACCCTATTCTATTCCAAGCTTTAAGACTACTCTAATGTTAGAAAAGGAGTTTCTATGTCTCGTTATAGAGGACCCCGTTATAAACTAGTACGTCGTTTGAAAGATCTACCGGGCCTTACTAATAAACAATACACTCTGAGAGAAGCACGAATTGCTATTGAATAATCCGCTTCAAGAAAAGTCTCTCAATTCTGCGTTCGTTTGGAAGCGAAACAGAAATTACGTTTCAATTATGGATCAACAGAACGTCAATTACTTAAATATGTTCGTATTGCTAGAAGAGCTAAGGGCTCAACCGGAGAGGTATTATTACAATTACTTGAGATGCGATTGGATAATATTGTGTTTCAGTTGAGTATGGCTCCCACTATTCCTGCTGCTAGACAATTAGTTAATCATCGGCACATCTTGGTAAACAATTGTATCGTGGATATACCAAGCTATCGTTGTAAACCCAAAGATATAATTAGTCTAAAGAGTGGATCAAACCCTTCTTATAGATTACAACAACAAGATACGAATGATTTCTTCCAGGAAAAGAGAATACCGGATCATCTAACGTTCTCTTTTTCAGAGAATAATAGACCAAAAGGATTAGTGAACGGAATTGCGAATCGAGAATCCATTGATTTAGATATAAATGAACTATTAGTTGTCGAGTACTATTCTCGCCAAGTTTAACTCCGAATAATTACTTAAATGTTTGAGATTCTTTTTTTATATTCTGTCTAAATAGTTATGCAAAGAATTTTCGATTATTATACTAAGATTGAATGAATTGAAAGCATTCTCTATTTTACATACTCTTAATTCATGTGTTTTTTCAACAGGCATTAGATCTTTAAATCTTGAATAAGATATCCTTGTTTATTTATTAGATCTCATTTTGATATTGAGAGAATATTTATTTTGAATCCTCCCCATTCTAGAAGTTTTTTTAGAATGGAATAAAAAAAAAGAGAGTATACAATAAGGAAAGAGAGGGATTCGAACCCTCGGTAAACAGGAGTCTACATAGCATTTCCAGTGCTACACTTTAAACCGCTCAGTCACCTTTCCTGTTTTTCCTGGAATGGTGAATCGTTCTAAAACGGGTATTCAACTAATCTGAGGGATAGCTTACTAATAGAAGAGCTGAGAGCCTAGGATTGGTAAAGAATAGAGAATCAGAATCAATGGGTGAAATTCAATAATCAACAAGCTCGATTCGATAGATCTTGCTAATTATTGTTTCCTAATCATATTATTTGATTGACTCTTTTTGAGTGATTTGAGTGATCACTTTCAATCAATAAGTTTCAATCAGATAATATATCATTGGAATCAATCATTTCCGACAGAATCATTGATATTTCTACGAGCTGATCAATCCATTCTAAGACGACCTTGATATTGTAGAATATCATAAAGCTGATTATTCTTACTCTTTCTTCTACTCGATCGAGGGATAGAAATAGACATATTGGATATATCTCGTCTTACTATTTGTTGATCTTGTATTTCTCATATCAAATGGACCAAGAAAGGATCCTAATCAATTATGCCTAGATCTCAGAGAAATGACAATTTTATTGATAGAACTTTCACAATTTTAGCTGATATTTTATTACAAATTATACCAACAACTAACAGAGAGAAAGAAGCTTTTACCCATTATAGAGATGGTGCGATTTGCAAAGAAAATAAACAATCTTAATCCTTTTGTTTGTAAGATATCGAGAAGATTGGGATTTCAAGAGACTCACGCTTGGTGAAGGTGTGTTTTGAAACCGAAGCAAGTCCTTCCGTCGTGTATCCTCGACTAATGCAGCCTTTACTACTCTGATTTCGAGTAGATCAGATTGGTAAGCAAAAGGTTCAGATTACCAAATCCTTTGTAATAATCAACTCATGGTAAGCATAATGGAGACGCGCTACCTGTAGAAATCGACAATGAAAAAGCTTCGTTATGGTTAAATTTATCCATATATTACGTTTCTATGAAGAATCTTAATAATGATTGGGACAACAAACACCCATCTCGTTTGTATTTTGGATACCCTTACAATCATCGAAGGTTGTCGAAGTAGCTTATCCCTGTAAGGTACAAAGCGTTGAGAACAAAGAAATTGTCAAATAGTCTTTTATTCTTTTACAAGTAGACTCTTGTTATTTTATTGGAATGAAATAGGTATTTGTACTAAAAGATTCTTGACTAGAAGGATGGTTAGATATTGGTCCAAGGAACAGAACGCTAGCCCCCGCTTATCCATAACTGAGAGTAGTAATAATTAAACTGTTTAATCTATGAAAATTATTCTCTCTCTATTTATATTTTGTAGGAGGAGCCGTATGAGATGAGAGTCTCAAGTACGGTTTTGAAACGGAGCTCATTTGATTTGGACTGTATGAACGACCGTAACGGATGTCGGCCCAATCTGAAGGAGAATATGCAGAAGCTTTACAGAATTATTATAAGGCTATGCGATTAGAGATTGATCCTTATGATCGGAGTTATATACTTTACAATATAGGTCTTACTCATACTAGTAATGGAGAACACACAAAGGCTTTGGAATACTATTTCCAAGCATTGGAACGGAATCCTTTTCTTCCACAAGCTCTTAATAACATGGCTGTGATCTGTCATTACGTGCGATTATCTCTACTATAGGATCTTATAGCTTGGAACTACTCGATAGGAAAGGCTTCCCACAAACATACTTTCTTCAATTAACATAACAAAGAATAAAAGTATTCATAAGCTGTGGGATCTAATCTCCCTAGTAATAATCTAGATTTCTGGGGGAAATGAAGGCCTAGAAATCCCATGGATAATAGCGTGAATTGAGAATGAGAACACCGTAAAGATTCATCATTGAAGATCTAGGTCGATACAATGAGATTTGCTCACCCAAAAGGTTATACAATGAATTCTTGTAATAAGATTGATTGAAAAGAATATTATCTATTGAGTCACGGTGTAGTATTAAATCCTAAAGGAAATCTATATTTAGATGAACGGATCCATATGAACCAGTAGGATAATTAGTTCTCAAGAAGATTAGTATTTCTTTTTAATGGATTAGGAAGGTGGAAAAGATTCTATCTTGCGACAATAAAATAAAAATGCTAATAGGATTGGAAACCATTACAATAATTGTTCTTTTTAGTTCTTGTATATGCTAATAAGAGTAAAAGATTCGTGAATCTTTCTCTCTTAGCCTGGATAGACAAGAAATTGATGAATAGTCATTTGAGCCGTATGAGGTGGGAAACTCTCAAATACGGTTCTAAGGGAGGATAGGTTAGAAGAATCTATCTATCCCGACCGAGGAGAACAGGCCATCGAACAAGGAGAACCAGAGGCTTCAGAAGCCTGGTTTGATCAAGCTGCTGAGTATTGGAAACAAGCAATAGCACTTTCCCCAAGCAATTATATCGAAGCACAGAATTGGTTAAAGGTAACAAGACGTTTTAAATAATAAAAAAAGGATAATGAGCGGGGAGCAAAGAGATTCTATTCGTTCGTTAGGATCACGTATAATTTGATCCTCGTTATTCAATTCCGAGAGAAGAGGTAAATCTCTTCTCTTTTCAATGCTTATTCATGCATATTCGATTCTTTCTGTCTACCAGAATGAAGATTAGGTCCATAAAGCACTATAAACCTGTGTAATAATAAGATCAAACGCCTACCTTAGATTATTTGGATTACTCTTCTACTAAAGTCGTTCTAGTTTTAAACTCAGGGAGAGAAAGAATATTCTACTAGTATAAAATCTATCTTTTAGAAGTCTTTTATCCTCTATTGGTAGGCTGTTGATATCCTTTGTCCGAAGAGAGGAGAACCTCAATGACTATTCGTTCACCGGAACCAGAAGTCAAGATTATGGTAGAAAAGGATCCTGTAAGAGTTTCTTTTGAGAAATGGGCTCAACCTGGACATTTCTCAAGAACCTTAGCCAAAGGTCCTAGTACCACTACTTGGATTTGGAATTTACATGCTGATGCTCATGATTTTGATAGTCATACCAATGATCTGGAAGATATATCCCGGAAAATATTCAGTGCCCATTTTGGTCAATTAGCTATTATTCTTATATGGCTAAGCGGTATGTATTTCCATGGGGCTCGTTTCTCTAACTATGAAGCATGGTTGAATGATCCTACTCAAATAAAACCTAGCGCTCAGGTAGTTTGGCCTATAGTTGGTCAAGAGATCCTTAATGGTGATGTGGGGGGGGGGTTCCAAGGGATACAGATAACGTCTGGATTTTTTCAGCTTTGGCGAGCCTCTGGAATAACTAATGAATTACAACTCTACTGCACCGCAATTGGTGCTTTAATCTTTGCAGGATTGATGTTGTTTGCCGGTTGGTTCCACTATCACAAGGCTGCTCCAAAATTGGCTTGGTTCCAAGATGTGGAATCCATGTTGAACCATCATCTAGCAGGTCTCTTAGGATTAGGTTCTTTAGGATGGGCGGGACATCAGGTGCATGTTTCGCTACCAATTAACCAATTACTCGATGCAGGAGTGGATCCTAAAGAGATCCCGCTCCCTCATGAATTCATATTAAATCGCGATCTTTTGGCTCAAACGTATCCCAGCTTTGCAAAAGGATTAACCCCATTATTTACCCTTGATTGGTCAGAGTACTCGGATTTCTTAACCTTCCGAGGCGGATTAAATCCAGTAACGGGGGGATTGTGGTTGACTGATACCGCGCACCATCATCTAGCAATTGCGGTTCTTTTTTTGATAGCTGGCCATATGTATAGAACCAATTGGGGTATTGGACATAGTACGAAAGAGATTCTCGAAGCGCATAAAGGTCCTTTTACTGGTGAAGGTCACAATGGTATTTATGAGATCTTAACTAGTTCATGGCATGCTCAACTAGCTATTAATCTTGCAATGTTAGGCTCTTTAACGATTATAGTAGCTCATCATATGTATGCTATGCCTCCTTATCCGTATTTAGCTACTGATTATGCTACCCAATTATCTTTATTTACACATCATATGTGGATTGGTGGATTTCTAGTAGTTGGCGCAGCTGCGCATGCAGCTATTTTTATGGTAAGGGATTATGATCCGACTACTCAATACAACAATTTATTAGATCGTGTCATTCGACATCGTGATGCAATAATCTCACATCTTAACTGGGTGTGCATTTTCTTAGGTTTTCATAGCTTTGGCTTATACATTCATAATGATACTATGAGTGCTCTGGGACGCCCTCAAGATATGTTTTCAGATACGGCTATTCAATTACAACCTGTATTTGCTCAATGGATACAAAATACTCATGCCTCTGCTCCTGCCTTAACTGCACCTAATGCAATAACAGGTACTAGTCTAACCTGGGGGGGTAGTAACTTAGTAGCAGTGGGCGGTAAAGTTGCGTTGTCACCAATTCCATTAGGTACTGCAGATTTCTTGGTACATCATATTCATGCTTTTACAATCCATGTGACTGTACTAATATTACTCAAAGGTGTTTTGTTTGCACGGAGCTCTCGTTTAATACCTGATAAGGCAAATCTTGGTTTTCGTTTCCCGTGTGACGGTCCCGGTCGAGGAGGTACTTGTCAGGTATCTGCTTGGGATCACGTCTTTCTAGGTTTATTTTGGATGTATAATTCTATCTCAGTAGTTATATTCCATTTCAGTTGGAAGATGCAATCTGATGTATGGGGCAGTATAAGTGATCAGGGAGTTATAAACCATATAACTGGAGGAAATTTTGCACAAAGTTCAACAACCATTAATGGATGGCTACGTGACTTCTTGTGGGCACAAGCTTCCCAGGTCATTCAATCATATGGTTCTTCATTATCTGCATATGGTCTCTTATTCTTAGGGGCTCATTTTGTTTGGGCTTTTAGTCTAATGTTCTTATTTAGTGGTCGTGGATACTGGCAGGAATTAATTGAATCTATTGTTTGGGCCCATAATAAATTGAAAGTTGCTCCTGCTATTCAGCCTAGGGCTCTGAGTATTATACAGGGACGTGCTGTAGGGGTAGCTCATTATCTTCTGGGTGGAATCGCCACAACATGGGCATTCTTCCTAGCGAGAATCATTGCAGTAGGATAATGGCTAGGAGGATTTGAAAAGCACTATGGCATCAAGATTTCCGAAGTTCAGCCAGGGTCTATCTCAAGACCCAACTACTCGTCGTATCTGGTTCGGTATAGCTACTGCGCATGATTTTGAAAGTCACGACGATATTACCGAAGAACGTCTTTATCAAAGAATATTTGCTTCTCATTCTGGTCAATTAGCTATTATTTTTCTATGGACTTCTGGGAATCTATTTCACGTGGCTTGGCAAGGGAACTTTGAGCCTTGGGTCCAAGATCCATCGCATATAAGACCTATTGCTCATGCTATTTGGGATCCTCATTTTGGTCAACCGGCCGTGGAAGCTTATACCCGAGGGGGGGCTTCAGGTCCGGTTAATATTGCTTATTCTGGTGTATATCAATGGTGGTATACAATTGGTTTGCGCACTAATCAAGACCTCTATATTGGAGCTATCTTCTTATTAGTCATTTCTGCTTTATTCTTAATAGCGGGTTGGTTACATTTACAGCCTAAATGGAAACCAAGTATCTCGTGGTTCAAGAATGCTGAATCTCGCCTTAATCATCATCTTTCAGGACTCTTTGGAGTTAGCTCTTTAGCTTGGGCGGGACACTTGATTCATGTCTCTATTCCCGAATCTAGAGGTGAGCATGTAAGATGGAATAATTTACTCACTGTGCTGCCGCACCCTCAGGGGTTAGGACCATTCTTCTCGGGCCAGTGGAGTATCTATGCACAGAATCCTGATTCTGGTAATCATGTGTTTAATAGTGCTCAAGGAGCAGGAACTGCTATTCTAACCTTTTTAGGCGGATTTCATCCACAAACTCAGAGTTTGTGGCTAACGGATATTGCTCACCATCATTTGGCAATTGCAGTTCTGTTTATAATTGCCGGTCATATGTATAGGACCAATTTTGGGATTGGACATAGTATAAAAGAGATCTTAGAAGCTCATATTCCTCCAGGAGGTAGATTGGGGCGTGGACACAAAGGTCTTTATGATACAATTAATAATTCTCTTCATTTTCAATTAGGGCTAGCTTTAGCTGCTCTAGGGGTGATTACTTCTTTAGTGGCACAACACATGTATTCTCTACCCGCTTATGCTTTTATAGCACAGGATTTTACGACCCAAGCTGCACTATACACGCATCATCAATATATTGCTGGGTTTATTATGACAGGGGCCTTTGCTCATGGAGCTATATTCTTTATTAGAGATTATAATCCGGAACAAAATAAAGACAATGTTCTGGCAAGAATGTTGGAGCATAAAGAAGCAATAATTGCTCACCTAAGTTGGGCTAGTTTATTTTTAGGGTTCCATACTTTAGGATTGTATGTTCATAACGATGTCATGTTAGCTTTCGGGACCCCCGAAAAACAGATCCTCATTGAACCTGTATTTGCTCAATGGATACAAGCGACTCATGGTAAAGCGTTATATGGTTTTGATGTACTTCTATCTTCAGCAGATAGTCCAGCTTTTAATGCTGGTCAGAGCCTATGGTTACCTGGTTGGTTAGATGCTATTAATAATAGTAGCAACTCATTATTCCTGACGATTGGACCTGGAGATTTCTTGGTTCATCATGCCATTGCTCTCGGTTTACATACAACAACATTGATCCTAGTCAAAGGGGCACTAGATGCACGTGGCTCTAAATTAATGCCAGATAAGAAAGAATTTGGTTATAGTTTCCCTTGCGATGGTCCAGGTAGAGGTGGTACCTGCGATATTTCAGGTTGGGATGCTTTCTATTTAGCAGTGTTTTGGATGTTAAATACTATTGGGTGGGTTACCTTCTATTGGCACTGGAAACATATCACCTTATGGCAAGGAAACGTGGCTCAATTTAATGAATCCTCTACTTATCTGATGGGATGGTTGAGGGATTATTTATGGTTAAATTCTTCACAACTTATTAACGGTTATAATCCGTTCGGTATGAACAGTTTATCTGTTTGGGCTTGGATGTTTCTATTTGGACATCTCGTTTGGGCTATTGGATTTATGTTTCTCATCTCTTGGCGCGGTTATTGGCAGGAACTTATAGAAACTCTAGCTTGGGCTCATGAGCGTACACCGTTGGCTAACCTCATCCGCTGGAAAGATAAACCAGTGGCTCTTTCTATTGTTCAAGCCCGATTAGTAGGATTAACTCATTTCTCTGTAGGTTATATATTTACGTATGCAGCGTTTCTAATAGCATCTACATCAGGTAAATTTGGATGAATTCTAATTCAACTAGAAACAAATAGTATGTTGGACCTAGCCTTGGCGCTCAAGCCTATGGTAGGGTTCAACATACTTACAAGTCCAATCTCTTTTTGATAAATGAATTATCAATAATAAGCATTCAATCATATAATATTCCATACTATTTTTAAATTATACCTTAGCCTAAAAATAAGATTTTAGTATCGATGACAGTTAATCATGGCAAAAAAGAGTCTCATCGAGAAAGAGAAGAGAAAACAGAAATTGGTGAAAAAGTATCATTCCATTCGTCAATCTTTAAAACGAGAGAGGAAAGAGAGTTCGTCAATACAAAAAAAATTGGAGATTTCTAAAAGATTACAATCTTTCCCACGTAACAGTGCACCTACCCGTCTTCATAATCGTTGTTCCCTAACTGGACGACCTAGGTCTAATTATCGAGATTTTGGTTTATCTAGACATGTATTACGCGAAATGGCACATGCTTGTTTGTTGCCCGGGGTAATAAAATCGAGTTGGTAGAGTAAGATTCTATTAATCTTTTTCGTAGAAATGGATAAGATATAGTCCAGTATCATATTCTAAGAATCCCTTCGCATTCAATGTAATTATTCAAAGGTAATATAATAATTATATTGAATGGATTAATAACGCGGAGTAGAGCAGCTTGGTAGCTCGCAAGGCTCATAACCTTGAGGTCACGGGTTCAAATCCTGTCTCCGCAAAACAATATCCACATAAGAAGAGATGGTATTATTTTGATTTGATCAAATCGATTTAATAATAAGATTATTGTCTACTCTTTGCTGCATCTCTATCCTAACTATTTATCTTGTCAATAATTCAACTATAACTGGGGGATAATGGATAATCCACAGCTTGTTTTGAAAAGAATAGATATTTACTAGTGAATATTCTGATTATTGATTGAAACAAGAGTGTAGAAGAGAGCTCGATTAACAATCTAACTATTTTCTTTGCATTAATCTTTGTTTAAAAATCGCCCCTTGAGGTAGATATACAAAAAGAACGAGAGATTGAAATAGACAGGCCAAATAATCAATTTGAAGAAGAGACATAGTTTTGTAAATAAAACTATGTTTTATACTATATTCTGTACCCTTCAATATCATTCAAAAGCCCTTTTAACTCAGTGGTAGAGTACCGCCATGGTAAGGCGTAAGTCATCGGTTCAAATCCGATAAAGGGCTCATGAGAGATTTGCTTAAGAACATGAAAATCAAATTGTCTACCTTTAGTTTAGTATAAAGAAATATTATTATATTTCTATGTTAAATGAAAGGAAATGGAATACATACTACTCCATACATGCTTTTATTAATAACAAAGATTAATAGATTGAGATATTTAGATCTAACAGAGGAGCTTATAGAGTCTTAAGTGGATTTTTTCTAATTAAATCAGATCATTCTTACTTATTATTAATCTTGAATATCCTGCCCACCCTTCTTTCTCTCTTTTTTGTTTGTGTTGATAAAACTCTATATCACTAAGCGAAATTTTCGATAAGATACAGAGAAAGTGTTGTCCATAGAATCAACGCTAATTAAATAAGTGAAAATAACTCATAGAAATATGAACAATTTAGTTATTATTAGTATAGGAATTCAGATAGGGATTCTCACCATCAATCTATTTATCTACAGAATAAAAGAATTTTCCTAAGATAATGACAAATTCCAAAGACAATTCATATTTTGGTAAATCCTTGCTTCTTGATTCTGAAGACTTGATATAATCTTTTGCGTAACGCTCCAACCTCTATTCTGCTTTGTAGCTAGTAGTCAAAACAGACTTATTATCCTTCTCAATCAACTAACCTATCGATGAATCATTCTTTAATTCAACTAGAAATCCTTCTTTTTTTCTTGATGATTATTCATCACAATGATTCAAGCAAGACTAGAAACAAAGCTTTCAAATTTTATTAAAGATTGGTAGAATAAATAGTGAAAGGCGATTATAAAGAGAGATGAATCAAGTAACTATATGGATCGGATCTATATAGAAACTATAAGGTGTTCTATTTTTTCGATTTTAATTTGATGTGTGTTTTGTTCTATTTATCCATCGATTCTAAAAATTCTTGCAGATAGCGCTCTGTTTCTGTCATCTCTCTTTTCTTGTATTGGAAAGAATGCTTGTTTCAAAATAGTGCCAATACTCTAGAAAGTTCAAAGCATGCCACTGATTAGTTAAGAATAAATAAGGAATTGGGATCAAGTCCCAGATGCAGATTCATTATTGTAGCAAACAGACTGATAAAATCTCAGAAGAAGAGATAGGTTTACCTACTTTTTGAAGAATAACAGTAAAGAATAATCTTATCTCAGCCCAAGACTTTACACTCGGTGATTCAGAGGCTAGTAGTGGAGAGGAAGAGAGAAAGAACTCTATTTCTCACTATTATTACATGCTGGGAAGTCAATAAAATAAAGGCTCTGGAAAACGGTTCTTCAAAAGGGTTAATGATCCGATAGTTCAATATTGTTCGAAATCTTGGAATATCATGTCATGGAATGAAAAGACACCTAAAAACAGTTGAGTTATGAAGGTTGAATAGGAAGGAGAACTACTATGACCATTGCCATTGGAAAATCTTCCAAAGAGCCAAAAGATTTATTTGATAGTATGGACGATTGGCTAAGAAGAGATCGTTTTGTTTTCGTAGGTTGGTCTGGTCTATTACTTTTTCCTACTGCTTATTTTGCTCTAGGTGGTTGGTTTACTGGTACAACCTTTGTGACTTCATGGTATACTCATGGTTTAGCTAGTTCTTATTTGGAAGGTTGTAACTTCTTGACTGCTGCGGTTTCTACCCCTGCTAATAGTTTGGCACATTCGTTGCTTCTATTATGGGGTCCGGAAGCCCAAGGAGATTTCACCCGTTGGTGTCAATTGGGAGGTCTATGGACTTTTGTTGCTTTTCATGGCTCTTTTGCTTTGATAGGTTTCATGTTACGCCAATTCGAACTTGCTAGGTCCGTGCAATTACGCCCCTATAATGCGATAGCATTCTCTGCTCCTATTGCTGTTTTCGTTTCGGTATTCTTAATTTATCCTTTGGGACAATCTGGGTGGTTCTTTGCCCCCAGTTTTGGTGTAGCTGGTATCTTTCGATTCATTCTCTTTTTTCAAGGTTTTCATAATTGGACTTTAAACCCATTTCATATGATGGGAGTTGCTGGGGTCCTTGGTGCTGCTCTTCTATGCGCCATTCATGGTGCTACAGTAGAAAACACTATATTTGAAGATGGTGATGGTGCAAATACATTTCGGGCTTTCAACCCAACCCAGAATGAAGAGACTTATTCAATGGTTACTGCGAATCGTTTCTGGTCTCAAATATTTGGTGTTGCTTTTTCTAATAAGCGTTGGTTACATTTCTTTATGCTATTTGTTCCAGTAACTGGGTTATGGATGAGTGCCATTGGAGTGGTTGGTCTCGCTTTGAATCTACGTGCGTATGATTTTGTCTCTCAAGAAATTCGTGCGGCGGAAGATCCTGAGTTTGAGACTTTCTACACAAAGAATATCTTATTAAATGAAGGTATTCGCGCTTGGATGGCAGCTCAAGATCAGCCTCATGAAAACCTTGTATTCCCCGAGGAGGTTCTACCCCGTGGAAACGCTCTTTAATGGAACTCTATCTCTGGGTGGTCGAGATCAGGAAACTACAGGTTTCGCTTGGTGGGCTGGTAATGCTCGACTTATAAATCTATCTGGTAAACTACTTGGTGCTCATGTAGCTCATGCTGGCTTGATCGTATTTTGGGCCGGGGCTATGAATCTGTATGAAGTAGCCCATTTTGTTCCTGAGAAGCCCATGTATGAACAAGGGCTTATTCTACTTCCTCATCTAGCTACTTTGGGTTGGGGAGTAGGTCCGGGTGGGGAAATAATAGATACTTTTCCCTACTTTGTTTCCGGAGTGCTTCATCTGATCTCTTCTGCGGTTCTAGGTTTCGGAGGTATTTATCATGCTCTTATTGGACCCGAGACTCTAGAAGAGTCCTTTCCATTCTTTGGTTATGTCTGGAAAGATAAGAACAAGATGACTACTATTCTGGGTATTCATCTGATCTTGTTAGGGGCTGGTGCTTTTCTTTTAGTATTCAAAGCGCTGTATTTCGGAGGCTTGTACGATACATGGGCTCCTGGAGGTGGCGATGTAAGAAGAATCACGAATCTTACTTTAAACCCTAGTGTTATCTTTGGTTATCTGCTAAAATCTCCTTTTGGTGGAGAAGGGTGGATTGTAAGTGTAGATAATTTAGAAGATATTATTGGCGGACATGTCTGGTTAGGATCTATTTGTATTTTCGGAGGGATCTGGCATATATTAACCAAACCTTTTGCTTGGGCCCGTCGTGCTTTCGTATGGTCCGGAGAAGCTTATTTGTCCTATAGCCTAGGGGCTCTTGCTATTTTCGGTGTCACCGCTTGTTGCTTTGTTTGGTTCAATAATACAGCATATCCTAGCGAATTCTATGGTCCCACTGGTCCAGAGTCCTCCCAAGCTCAAGCTTTTACTTTTCTTGTTAGAGACCAACGTCTTGGTGCTAATGTAGGTTCTGCTCAAGGACCTACTGGCTTGGGTAAATATCTAATGCGTTCCCCAACGGGAGAAATCATATTTGGAGGCGAAACAATGCGCTTCTGGGATCTTCGTGCTCCATGGTTAGAACCTCTGAGAGGACCTAATGGATTAGATTTGAATAAATTAAAGAGAGATATACAACCGTGGCAAGAACGGCGTTCCGCAGAGTATATGACTCATGCACCTTTAGGTTCCTTGAATTCAGTAGGAGGAGTAGCTACCGAGATAAATGCTGTCAACTATGTATCTCCCCGAAGCTGGTTGTCAACTTCTCATTTCGTTCTGGGATTCTTCTTTTTTGTGGGTCATCTATGGCATGCAGGAAGAGCCCGTGCAGCTGCAGCTGGGTTTGAGAAGGGAATTGATCGTGATACCGAACCTGTGCTTTCTATGACACCTCTGAATTAACAAGGATTATTCAAAGAATAATTGTAAGAATGCGTTTGCCATCTTGTTATTAGAAGGTGAATGTCCTTCCTCAATCTCCTAGTAAATCTTAGTAAAGATCTTGTGATAGATTTGATATGTTTAACAATCAACATCAGGTAAAGCTTGGTTAAAAAACTATCAGTATGTACTTATTTGATCATTAAACCCTTGCTTGTACATTTCAATCAAAGAAGCGATACTAACTATTTAGCTCTCTAGAACCCTAATTAATCATAAGGTTTTGGAACACCAAAATTCCTTATATATTCAGATCAATTTCCTAAAGGAGAGAAAGAAAGATTCTAATTAATCTCTTTGATTCTTTAGAAAAAAATGATTCAATCCTCTAGGAGTTATGTATGATAGCATATCTACATAACCACCCGTTAGATGGATGGACGGGGAATGATTATTGAAGTGATTCTAATCACCCCCGCCCCTCAACAGAATAATTGTATCCGTGTTCTAACTATTTCTAATTTTTTTTTGATAGATCATAATTGTTTGTTATTCTTCGAATTCCAAAGATTAGAATGGAACTTAAGCTTCAACCTACAGCATGTGACACAAGCAAAGGAAGATATAAGAGTATCTTCAAATTGCTATTTGATCTCATCAATCTTTATTAGTCAAAAAAACTTTGTTTTCTAAATGCTAAGTACTAATATAATATAAGATAGGAATCTATTATTCTTGTAAGCCATTCATGCCTTTTTAGTATCGAGATTTGATACTAAATAAGTAATAAGGAGAGAGAGGGATTCGAACCCTCGATAGATAAACTATGCCAGTTTTCAAGACTGGAGCCATAAACCACTCGACCATCTCTCCTCAATGGATTAAACTCCTTCTTTCAATATTCGAGAATATAGGATATTTAAATAATAGAAATCTTATGACTCTTGATCCATCTATATCATATATTGTATCAAAAACGACATCTATTAGGGAAGATACAAATTGATAAAGATTTTTGAACATTTCATTTACTAGAAAACCGGTATCGATGATCATCCTGATGAGATATTCATCTTTCCTTGATAATTGATCAAGAAATTTGGATACATTGGATCTTGGAATACTAAGAAGGTTTTGATCCGGTATACAATCCTTTCAATTTTATAGTAGGAATCTCATTGGATGGGGATCGGATGGTACAAATCTTCCATTCTGGATATACAATATATACAATCAATCATGACTATTGCTTTCCAATTAGCTCTATTTGCACTAATTGCTATTTCTTTTCTACTAGTAATTGGTGTACCTGTTGTACTTGCCTCTCCTGATGGTTGGTCGAGCAATAAGAATATTGTCTTTTCAGGAGCTTCTTTATGGATCGGATTAGTCTTCTTAGTAGGTATACTTAATTCTTTCATATCTTAGAAATTAATGAAATCAATGTATTGAACGTTACAGTTTCCCCTCCCCACGATTCCTTATTCCAAAGATATCAATAATGATAGTCATAATATTCAGAATCGAATCTGCATTCTTTTAATTCTTTTAAGTGGGAGGGGAGAGATTATCAACTCTCAATTGATGAGACAGCGAGAAAAAAAAAACAGATTGTATAGATTGATTCTATGAGATCAATAGAACTATATTCCGAATATGGAACACTATCATATAGTATATAATGCGGATATAGTTGAATGGTAAAATATCTCTTTGCCAAGGAGAAGACGCGGGTTCGATTCCCGCTATCCGCCAATTATCCGATACCTATCAATCTATTTCTACTTCAAGCAAAGTAGATTGGTGGATATATCAATAGAGAGAAAAGGAATATTGTGATTGGTAGGTCTTACAAATTACAGCACACAGTCAAAACTAAACAATTTGTGATTTGATTCGAATTGTACATTCCTAATTTGTAAAGAGAGCGAGGACTCTATAATATACTAATATACTAAAAGATACTAGACATAGAAAGAAGAATTTTCTATAATCAGAATAGCGGGAAGGAATATAAGTACTAGTAATAAGTCATTTTTCTTGTTTGAAGTTCTAAGGATAAAGAATGGATTCCTAAAACGAAAGAGAAGAGATTAGTTCTCTTTCTAAGCTATTTCATACTCTCTTGAAAGATTGTAACAGATAGATATAGATTTCCTAATCATTCTTAGTATCTCGGCATTTTTATCCATTTCTTTAATTCATACACAAAATATTTTAAAAGATCTATTGCATTTAAAGATATATTGTGTAATAATATACATGGGCAGTCGAGAAACGAGAGATGGATCAGAAATCTCACTTTTATTCGTTGATTAGATAGAATCCTCAAGGTTCTTGAAAATTTGAATCGATTGATTGTGAATCAATCAAATGTTTGGATATGATTCAACTAGATCGGATTGACAATTTCTGGCTAATAGCCTCCTCTTTAGTAAGAGAAATGGCCCCCATCGTCTAGAGGCCTAGGACATCTCTCTTTCAAGGAGCCGACGGGGATTCGAATTCCCCTGGGGGTAGTTCCTCTACAGAAGAATTTCAGACGTAGTGGAACATGTCTTTCCATTCTTATATCCCAATTCCTAGTATTCATTCTCTGTACTCTGTAATGAGAAACGGACTGTAAATCCGTTCAACGAGAAACAGACTCTAAATCTGTTTGATAGGAGACGGACTCTAAATCCGTTCATTGGGAGACGGACTCTAAATCCGTTCATTGGGAGACAAACCCAGAATCCGTTCGATAGGATACGGACTCTAAATCCGTTCGATAGGATACGGACTCTAAATCCGTTCAAAAAATCCTAGAATCTATATATCAATCAAATTCTATCTATCTGTCGAGTGTTTAGATTTCGGTGGTTGGGTGGGTCGATGCTCGAGTGGTTAATGGGGACGGACTGTAAATCCGCTGGCGATGCCTACGCTGGTTCAAATCCAGCTCGACCCAACAACCACAACGAGAATCTAAATCTCTAAAGAGAATTGATTCAACTCCTACATATTGTTTAATCTCTTTCCACGTATTCAAGATAAACGGGATTGGCGGGTCTCGAACCCGCAACTTCCGCCTTGACAGGGCGGCGCTCTAACCAATTGAACTACAATCCCAGTATATAAAGTCTATATATCTATTATTTCAATGTCAATTATTTAATTAGCCTTCGAATCTATTTTGAACCCTTCCTCTCATGCCGGGGAGGGTCTCTTAAATCAGCTTCAATTGGCAAAGCAACAATTTGATTCTATATCAATTCTGAGCAGATGCAGGTTGCTTCGTTGTGTTTCTTCTTTTTGGTTAAGATTCCTTACAAAAAGATGATCTAGTAATCAATTAGAGATAGAGAAATCCGAGCAATCTACTAGTAAATCTGTTAATTATTAGTAACAATGTTTATGATCTCTGATGTCAAAGAGAAGCATAAGCCTAGTAGCATCTCTTTAAGAAGAGAAAAAAGAAGGAACCAAAGAATAGATTCTCCTTGAAAAATCCGGGAATTCGGCTATTCTTGAACTTTCCTTTCATGATATACTATATAGTTGATATCGATGATTTAACTAGACTAAGACTTATTGATCTCATATCAATAGATCAATTGGACATATCTCAGTCAAGCTTAATGATTTTTAATAGAGTCCAATAGTCTCTTCGGATGAGATTGCTCAAATTATTTTCTAATCAATTCGAACTATTAATATGTTAATATGGAAGTCAATATTCTCGCATTCATAGCTACTGCACTCTTTATTCTAATTCCTACAGCTTTTCTCCTTATTCTTTATATTCAAACAGCTGCTCAAAACAATTAAATTGAAGCTCAGTTTGTTTCTCTTTCTATTTCTAGTCGTAAGAAAGAAATACTCAGGCATATCCAACTGGAATATCCGTAAGAGAAAAAAGAACAGAGCATTATTGGTTTCCATTCCAAACGAATCAATAACCTAATCGTTAGTAAACATATTTATCGTTATTATGTTTCCTTCTTGATTTAGATCCGGCAGCTTTTCTCATTTCCATTCGAATAACTATATCGATAAATATAAACAAAGATTAACATACAAATCTAGATATATCTATCCATTGATAGATATATCCTCTCTATACTTCTTATGATTTCTATGGAATTTGGTCCCGGAGCATTAATTGGCGTCGGGCTAGTAGTGATAGGTATCTTCTTATACGCCCTTGGAAAAAGGGAACCTAATGTATCTAGAGGTGTGATCTCAAATATACTTGTATGATATTCTTATAAACCTCAACCTATCTTTATTGAAAAGAAAGGAAACTTGAAATAGTATCAGAGATAATCAGTTCTAAAAGAAACTAATCGATGATCAGATCTCTTCAATATGTTTATTTATACTTCAAAAGCTAAGTTAAGGGTATGAATTGGTTCTTCTAAGCAAGGTATTTCCTTTTAATTAGATCATATTCTAGATTGAATCTTTTTTCTCTAGAGAAGAGATATTTATATATATAGGCTTATATATCTATGGAGTTGAACATAGGTCTAACGATATAAGTATTTCACAGCAAAGTGCATCAAGTATACAAAGAAAAAACTAGATTAAAAAGAAAAGAAGACGGAGATCTGTTCTGTTTGTATCCTTATTAGTCAAATCCTTCATATGAATCAACTAGATAGTAATTATCTATCCATTCATGATTTTAATCTAGTGAAAGAGAATCCAGGAAGTTCAAACAAACAAAAAAACCGACGTGGATTAAGGTGAGAGATTAGTCAACTATTAGATCTTCTCTGTGATTCTATCAGTTTTCTCACTTAAGCCATACGAGATGAAAGAATCACATATGGTTTTTAGGGGGGGGGGCAGAATACCAGTAGTATCTCAATCTATCCCAATATTATGATTTCTTTCTTTCTTCCATTGGGTTATTATGCGGAGGGATTCTTATCTTTCAAGGTTGGCGTTTAGATCCTATTTTACTATTATCTGAAACACTTCTGAGTGGAATTGCAATATTTCTTGTTATCGAAAATTTGTATCTACGCACTAAAAGAATTGAGATATCTCAAAAGACTAACCAGCAAACACAACTATTGAATAGTAATTGTTCAAACATTTCTTGGTTCAATCCACTTATTCAAGAAGATTCTTACAAAGATTTGAGATTAGGAAGAGTAAAGAGAAAAATCTTCTTACAAAAAAAGCGAAGGGTTCCTTATACTCTATATGTTTTACATAAAGAAGTAATGAGGGGATCGAATCATTGAGGTAAAGCCCAGTGATTCGCATTCCCCAGTAGAATATTAAGGGGAGAGTGAATGATTATCAATCATAATCCACTCCTTCCCCAAACTACGAGTGAAAGAGAGAATGTGAAAATAACCATCGAAGCAGCCCAAGCAATACTAACTATATCCATAATTGTGATTCCCATCCTTTAACCTGATTATGCTTCTAATATAATTGATTTAGTTGCACAAATTCAACTATTTCGTATGTACTGTACCCAAGAAAGCTCTTATTCTTATTCCTTATAATACCCAGAATAGCAGTGAGAATGTATATATCCCTTTGTATTCTTCTTTTTCAATGTTACTAAGACTTTATTTTAAAAATTGAGAAAAAGGAATCCTCCTATTCCTCAATCTATGATATAATATGATTGGGATTGTCCATTTGTGTCATATCTAGATCCATTTACCGTGATAGGCCATAAAAGAATATAGAGCATCTCATTTTGTGTCTGAATCTTTCACAGTAGCCAATCCCAAAACTCTCTCAACTAGATTTGGTAGGCGATACCCAGATTCGAACTGGGGGATAAAGGATTTGCAATCCTCTGTCTTACCACTTGACCATATCGCCTCTGCTTCATCTGTTTATATCGAATCTTGCAAATGATAGATATTCTATAGATCTTTATAAGATAAGAAACTCAACAATAATTATATTATTGAATAAGATTATTGGCAAGAGGATTTGCTCCTATTTAGAATCTAGTGGTCTCTTCTCAGATCTGATTTAGAGCACATGTTATCTCTTGGCAAACAAATTACTAAGAAAAGAATCATTCCGTTGTTTTACATTCTATTTATATTTGATAGTCTATATCTAATTCTCTTCGTTTGTGATTATTTTTAACAATCACTAAAAAAAGCAGATATACGTAGTTTTCTCATGAAAACGGAAATCCAATCACTAAAAAATGAAGAGGAAATGGAAAGATGTTTGTATTGCCGGAACTTGGAAGAATCCAATTAGAGGGATTCAATCGTTTTGTTCATGAGAGACTATTTAAAGAACTTGATAATTTTCCAAAGATTGAAGATGCGGATAAAGAAGTTGAGCTTGAATCAATTAGTGAACAGTATCAATTGGCAAAACCTTCGATCGAAGAGACAGATGCTATATATCAATTTATTACGTATTCTTTCGATCTGTATGTACCGATCCAATTGACTTGGAAGAGAGACAGAACGGTCCAAAAACAGATTGTACTTCTAGGATCTATTCCTTCTATGAATTCCCAAGGGATATTTATAATAAATGGAATTCCTAGAGTCTTAATTAGTCAAATATTGAGGAGTCCTGGCATCTATTATAACCATGAACTGGATCATAAAGGAGTTTCTACATATACTAGCACAATAATTTCGGATTGGGGAGGAAGGTTTAAATTAGAAATGGATAGAAGAAATCGAATATGGATTCGCATTAGCAAGAAACGGAAGATATCCATTCTGATTCTGTTATTATCTATGGGATTAACAATAAGAGATATTCTTCAAAACGTGCGTTATCCTAAGATCTTTCTCAATCTATTAAAAAAACAAAGAGAATTGGTTGAATCACCAGAAGATGCTATATTGGAACTTTATAAACATTTATACTCCGCAGGATTAGATATAGTATTTTCAGAATCCATATTAAAGGAATTATAGAAGAGATTCTTCTAACAGAGGTGTGAATTAGGGCTAATCGGTTGACGAAATTTAAACATCAAACTCAATCTTGACGTACCTGAAACGGAACATTTTCTATTACCTTAAGATATATTAACTGCCGCAGATTATTCAATAGAAATCAGCTATGGAATAGGTAGTCTTGATGACATAGATCATCTCAAGAACCGACGTGTTCGATCCATAACAGATCTCTTAACAGAACAGTTAAATTTAGCTTTAAATCGTTTAGAGATTTCGATCCGATAAAATATTCATAAAGCTATTAAACGTAGACGGCCACCAACCCTTAAAGGATTGATAACTTCTGTCCCATTAATGACAACTTTTAGCGAATTTTTTGGTTCGTATCCTTTGTCACAATTTCTAGATCAGACCAATCCACTAGCAGAAATCGTTCACAAACGAAGGTTAAGTGCTTTAGGCCCGGGAGGATTGACACGAAGAACTGCCAATTTTCAAGCTCGTGATATTCATTTTAGTCAGTATGGTCGTATCTGTCCTATCGAAACATCCGAAGGCATCAATGCTGGTCTCATCTCATCATTAGCTATTTGTTCAAAGGTTAACAATTCTGGATCCCTGCAGAGTCCCTTCTTTAGGGTATCTAAAATATCTAGCAAAGAGCAAATAGTTGATCTATCCTCTGCTGAAGATGATTATTCTCGCATAGCAACTGGAAACTTGTTAATATCAGATTGGAGGAATTACAATAAAGAACTTATACTGGTTCGCTATAGACAAGAGTTTTTAACTGTTACTTGGCAACAAATGGATTTTCGAAGTATTCATCCTCTCCAATATTTCTCTATTGGAGCTTCTATTATTCCGTTTATTGAACATAATGATGCAAACCGTGCTTTGATGGGTTCCAACATGCAACGCCAAGCGGTTCCGCTTTTTAAGCCTGAGAGGTGTATTGTAGGAACGGGACTAGAGGGTCAAGTAGCCCTAGATTCGGGAAATGTAGCTGTATCCGAACAAGAAGGATGGATTGACTATCTCGATGGCGAAAGAATTACATTATTTTCTAACAACGAAATCATAGATAAGAAATTAAGAGTCTATGAACGTTCTAATAATAATACTTGCATGCATCAGAAGGCCTTAGTAATTAATAAAGAACTCCTGAGAAGCGGAGAAATCTTAGCAGATGGAGCAGCAACCGTTGGGGGCGAACTAGCTTTGGGTAGAAATATCATAGTAGCCTATATGCCGTGGGAGGGATATAATTTTGAAGATGCAGTACTGATTAGCGAACGTTTGATATATGAAGACATTTACACATCTTTTCATATAAAAAGGCACGAAGCTGAGGTTCGTATAACGAATCAGGGTCCTGAAAGAATCACTAAAGAAATACCTCAATTAGATAGTTATGTACTCTGTCATTTGGACGATAATGGGCTTGTAGAATCAGGGTCTTGGGTAGAAGCAGGAGATATTCTAGTAGGTAAATTAACGCCTCAAGAAGGAGGGGATCTATTACGTGCTCCAGAGGGAAGATTATTAAGAGCTATCTTTGGTATTCAAGTGGTTAACGCAAAAGAGAGTTGTTTAAGAGTCCCTATTGGTGGAAGGGGTCGAGTCATTGATATTAGATGGATTTATCCCGAAGAGAATCCGACAAATGATTCAGATATTATTCACATATATATCTTACAGAAACGTAAGATACAAGTGGGTGATAAGATAGCCGGACGGCATGGTAATAAAGGTATTATATCAAAGATTCTACCTCGGCAGGATATGCCTTATCTACAAGATGGTACATCAGTAGATATGATATTAAGTCCTTTAGGAGTACCTTCCCGAATGAATGTAGGTCAGATTCTTGAATGTTTGCTTGGATTAGCCGGGGAATTCTTGAAGATCCATTATAGAGTAACACCTTTTGACGAGAGATTTGAACGACAAGCTTCTAGAAAGTTAGTATTTTCTGAATTATGTAAAGCAAGTATAAGGATATCCAGCCCATGGTTATTTGAAGTTGATCATCCTGGAAAGAGTCGATTAATCGATGGGCGAACTGGTGATGTTTTTGAACAACCAGTTACGATTGGAAAGGCTTATATAATGAAATTGATCCACCAAGTTGATGATAAGATTCATGCATGATCCACTGGCCCTTATGCACTTGTTACACAACAACCCTTGAAAGGAAGATCTAGACAGGGGGGACAACGAGTCGGAGAAATGGAAGTCTGGGCTTTGGAAGGTCTTGGTGTATCTTACATATTGCAAGAAATGCTTACTATTAAATCTGATCATATTCAGGCTCGTTATCAAGTACTTAGTTCTATTATAACTGGAAAACCTATATCTAAACCCGATACTGCTCCGGAATCTTTTCGATTGCTAGTTCGAGAATTACGATCTTTGGGTTTGAATCTCGAGCATAAATTAATATTTGGCGTAGACTTGAGACGAGAGGGTAAAGATACTCAATCACTTTAGTTTTTTTTTACTAAAAAAAGATCAAGGATTTTGATATTATGATTCATCAAAATAGCTATCAACAACTTTGAATTGAATTGGCCTCGCCTGAACAGATTCGTAGTTGGTCCGAAAGACAACTACCTAATGGAGAAATCGTTGGACAAGTAACTCAACCTTATACATTGCATTATAAAACTCATAAACCAGAGAGAGATGGTTTGTTCTGTGAAAGAATATCTGGGCCGGTAGAGAGTGGAGTCTGTGCTTGTGGAAACTATCGATCTTTTGATAATAGAGAAGAGTATTCAAATTTTTGTAAACATTGTGGTGTCGAATTCACCGATTCCCGAGTTCGGAGACATCGAATGGGATATATAAGATTAGCATGTCCAGTAGCTCATGTATGGTTTTTAAAACGACTTCCTAGTTACATTGGAAATCTTCTTGCTAGACCTGTTAAAGAATTAGAAAGCCTAGTATATTGCGATGCGCGACTTGATCATATGTTCCACTTAGTATAGATTGATTAGGATCTATCATCCCATCCGGTAACGGTGGGATGCCTCTGATCCCGACATACTCCATGACAAGTATCATGTAGCTCGGGAAGAGAAGCACTAGGAGAAGAGTAGATATATCTACTTAAGGAGTATTCTTCCCCAGGGTTAATTCATATGAATCTATTAATTAGGCTTCGTAATAAGAATCCCAATATTCTAATACGATTGAGAGGGGAGTCAAGTGCTTCTTGACAAGATTTCTTCTTTATTATATTAGATATAAAGGCAATTATATATGGTTATGGAACTTCATTCATCGCAAATATGTTTCAAATACTGTCAGAACCATCGAAGTGGAATAGAAACCTAAAGAAGAGGAATAGTGGAATTAAAAACAAGAGAAAACCTTTTAATAACTCTACAATTAGAATCAAAATATCCTTTTTAGGACATATCATATTAAAGAAGGAAGTGAGATTACCCAAGAAATAAATATTATTATTAATCTATCACTTGAGTAATGAATAGCTATTCGATCCCTAAAGTCTTACTACAACCTAGTTCTATACTATTGTAGTCTCGTATTTCGATAGAACTATTTGAGCCGTATGAGAGAAAACACTCATGTCCGATTCTAAGGGGGGGGGGCATACGTTCAACCTATCCCAATCTCTTTCTTGCTAGGCCTGTAGCTGAGAAACCCACTTTATTACGATTGCGAGGTTTGTTCGATTACGAAGATCAATCATGGAAGAATATTCTTCCAATCTTTTTTTCTACTCGAAGCTTTGAGACTCTTCAAGGAAGAGAAATTGCTACTGGAGGGGATGCTATTAAAGAATGCTTAGCTAGCTTGAATCTACAAGATATTATAGATTGTGCATATTCGGAATGGCAAATATTATCGAAGCAAGGATCGACAGAAAATGAATGGGAAGATCAGGCAATTCAAAGAAGAAAAAATCTTTTAGTGAGACGAATAAGATTAGCCAAAAATTTCCTACGGACAAACATAAAACCAGAATGGATGGTCCTAGATATCTTACCAGTTCTTCCACCTGAGTTGAGGCCAATAATCGAACTATCCGAAGGTGAATTGATCACTTCTGATTTTAATGAACTCTATAGAAGGATAATTTATCGGAATAATACCCTGATTGACTTTCGATCGAGAAGTGAGTTTACACCAGAAGGGCTGATTGTATGCCAAAAGAGACTTATTCAGGAAGCTGTAGATGCCCTTATTGATAATGGGATACGTGGACAGCCAATACGAGATATTAATAACAGACCCTACAAATCTTTCTCCGAGGTTATTGAAGGAAAAGAAGGACGATTCCGTGAGAATCTGCTTGGAAAGCGGGTTGATTATTCAGGTCGTTCCGTTATCGTAGTAGGTCCATCTCTCTCATTACATCAATGTGGATTACCTCGCGAATTGTCGATGGAGCTTTTCCAAGCTTTTGTAATTCATGACTTAATTGGACGCCATATCGCTCGCAATTTACGAACTGCTAAGAATATGATTCAAAAGAAAGAACCGATCATATGGAAAGTTCTTTCGGAAGTTATGCAAGGTCACCCCGTATTGCTGAATCGAGCACCTACATTACACAGATTAGGTATACAAGCATTTCAACCGATTCTAATAGAAGGACGAGCTATTCGGTTGCATCCATTGGTCTGTGGGGGGTTTAATGCCGATTTTGATGGAGACCAGATGGCTGTTCATATACCGTTATCTCTAGAAGCTCAGACTGAAGCCCGTTTCCCAATGTTTTCGCATACAAACCTATTATCTCCTGCTACAGGAGATCCCGTATCTGTACCAACCCAGGACATGCTTCTTGGCCTCTATATATTAACTATGGATAATAAGCAAGGGATTTATGGAAGCAGATACTCTTCTTGTAGATATTTGAGAGATAGTAGTTATATTCCCCATCTGAAGATACCTTATTTTATTAGTTATCATGACGTGCTTAGGGCTAAATAATTGAAACAGATTGATCTTTATAGCTGTTTATGGCTTCGATGGAAGAGTGATTCACACATGATCAGTTCCAGGAATCGTGAATTACCTATTGAGTTTCAATATGAATCTTCGGGGATCTCTTTTCAGTTCTATGCTAGTTATCAGATTAGAAGGGATAGAGAAAATAATGCAATTGGCTTGTATATTCTTACAACTGCTGGTCGTATTTTATTCAATCAACAAATAGTAGAAGCAATACAAGGCATTTCAAAGACGTCTTGGGATTGGACTCCAGTCGTTACTAACCCCAATAGCATAGTATGAAGATTCTATCTGTACAAACGAGAATAATAAGGATCAAGGAAGTCTTTTCTAGGTATTCTATGAATAACTTGAATCCACTAGTCAATAATGTCCAGAGAATGAATAAAGAATTTGAGGTTTCTCTAATGGCAGATCGAGCTGAATTACTTTTTTACAATAAAATGATGGACAGAACTTCGATAAAACAACTTTTAAGAAGGTTAGCACTTCATTTTGGAATCGCATATACAACCAATATTCTCGATCAAATTAAGGTCTTAGGTTTTCAACAAGCTACAAGAGCATCTATTTCACTGGGCATCGATGATCTTTTAACAGTACCTTCGAAAGGATGGCTTGTACAAGATATAGAGAGACAGGGTTACGTCTCAGAACAGTATCACCGTTATGGAGGTTTGCATGCTGTAGAAAAATTACGTCAATTGATCGAAACATGGTATGCTACGAGTGAATGGCTGAGGCAGGAGATGAATCCGAATTTCACAATGACTGATCCTACAAATCCAGTCCATATGATGTCTTTTTCAGGAGCCCGGGGAAGTACATCCCAAGTCCATCAATTAGTCGGCATGAGAGGATTAATGTCAGACCCGCGGGGGCAGGTGATTGATCTACCTATCCGGAATAATCTGCGCGAAGGTTTATCTTTGACAGAATATATTATTTCTTGTTACGGTGCTCGCAAAGGAGTTGTGGATACTGCAGTACGGACATCAGATGCTGGATACCTAACACGTCGGCTCGTAGAAGTTGTCCAACATATTGTTGTGCGTGGAAAAGATTGTGAGACTATCCGTAGCATTGCTGTAAATCTTATTGACGGAAGAAAAGGATCTATACGAACGATATCATAAAAAAGACTGATTGGACGTGTGTTAGCAGACAATGTATATTCAGATATTAGATGTATTGCTCCGCGTAATCAAGATATTAGTAATGAACTCTCGAGTAACCTAATAAAGGCGATACAACCGATATATGTAAGATCCCCTTTGACATGCAGAAGTATCTTTTGGATTTGTCAGCTGTGTTATGGTTGGAGTCTAGCCTATCATGATTTAATAGAATTAGGAGAAGCCGTAGGTATTATAGCGGGGCAATCAATTGGAGAACCAGGAACTCAATCAACATTAAGAACCTTTCATACTGGTGGAGTATTTACAGGTGATATTGCGGAGCATGTACGAATCCCGTTCAGTGGACTCATTAGTTTCGATGAAAGGTTAGTATATGCCACACGTACGCGACACGGACATCCTGCCTGGCTTTGTGAGAATCAATTATCCATTTCTATTAAGAATCGAAACGATACACACCAATTTGTAATTCCAGCGCAAAGTCTACTTATGATTCGAAATAATCAATATGTTCAATCAAAACAGATTATTGCAGAAATACGATCTAAAGAATTTCCCCTTAAAGAACGAATCAAGAAGCATATCTACCCGAATCTAGACGGAGAGATCTATTGGAGTAGAATTGAATATTACTTGTCTCACCATATAAATAATAATATTCGTACAGCAAGTAAGACGGGCCATATCTGGGTTCTTACCGGATCTTCTGTTGGTTCCGAGAAAACCGACTCTCTCTCTTATCAGGATCAAGATAGGATTAGTGTCAGATCTCCATATAGCATTGATAAAAATAAACAAGAGTTTCAAAAGATAGGAAAGACAGATCTGAATATTATTGATTCTAGAGTTTTCCCAGAACAGATAAGCAAATTCAAAACCAATCAAAGATCCTTTAGGAATAGCTCAAGCTATTTAGCATCTACTTTGAGTTGTTCCACTCTCAAGATAGAACGAAAGAAAGGAAATGTAGCTTGTTTACTACTGAACCAAAAAGAAGAAAGATATAACAAGAGACCTTCTAGACGTTTCAATCTTTTGGTATCTAATGATAAAATCTCAAGTCGGAATGAGATTCTAGCTACTTCTGAAAATCCTGAGAATCAAACCAGTATTTCAGGAATTCTAAGATACGGTACTCTAAGAGTAGAACATATTGAAAAGAAACAATTGGTCTTTAATGGTGAGATTCTAACGTTTAGATTCTGGTATAAAATCCTAGAAGAAGGTAATTTTTTCTTGATCCCTGAAGAGGTATATATTACTTATGAACCTTCTTCATCCGTACTAGTGGCGAACAATAGTATTGTTGAAGCGGGTACACAATTAACTTCCAATATTATTAGCCAAGTGAGTGGATCAGTTCGAATCAAAAAGATACAAAAGAGTATTGAAATAAGATTATTACCCGGATATGTCTATTATCCGGAAAAGAAAATTACTATGTCTGAACATAGTGATATGCTGATTCCACCTGGGAATCTGATTCTAGGTGGGCTCAAATCCGATGGTTGGGTTTATGTTCAATCGCTTGTTTCTTCTAAAAGGAAAAGAAAGATCTCTGTCTCAATAAGGCCAGTCATAGAATACAATATATCTAACGATTCTTTGGTACAGATAGCTACTTTTCTTTCTCAAGATACAAAAACACGCGAATGTTTAAAGATACAAGCCTTTCCATATATCTTCTATGGAGATGGTGAGGAAATCAGAGTAAGAAACGGTACAAATATTCCGTTAGTTCAAACTTGTTTAATAGTTGATTGGCCGGAATATTACCCTTCAGGAAAGGCGTATTTATCTTTTACTACTATAAAGATCAATAATATTCTTAGTACTTTCCTTCAACTTAGTTCAAAGATATCTCCCAAATCGTTGTTCAAGCAAGAAAATAATAAGGTTATTCCAGAATCGATGATTAATAAAGAACATGTATCTGTTGATTCTAATTTGCATAGTGAGAATAAGGAGTCATTACTCAAGGATCGGGGTGTTATTCATTTAGTACCCACCCAAAATAAATCTCGTTTAATACTATCAACCTTCAATCTTTTTCGTAATCTATTCTCATGTTCTAATCTGCAGTCACAGAAAAAGCATTCTAGTGGGATGGATAAAGAGGCTAGATCGATGAAAGACAATCTTGCTAATAAGAAACAGTTAAGAGATCCCTGTTCCAATTCTAGATATGGATCTTCTCCTAACCAAGAAACTTCAAAATTGAGAAGAAGATTGATATATTCTGCTTCCAAAGAATTGGATCTCATCTGGATTAAACGAAGAGACCGAGAGTTAGGCCTATTAGGCGATTTCCTGGGTATTTCCCAATCCTTGTTATCTTCTTCTTTAATGTCGATTAATATAGTCTCTTCTTCAAAAGATTTCTTGGCTCATAGCGTTTCAACATATAAATTAGAACATAGAAATAGGTATCCAATTGATGAAGATGAATCAATATTCGACTATCCTAGACGTATCTTTCTAAAGAGATGCTTATCTAAACGGATTTCTTTCTTCTCAGATTTTTATAAAAATTTGATTCTCGGACTATTAATAAGCGAAAAGATATGTCTTCATAAGAATGGTATTAGCTCCCAATCAGGTCAGATTATAGCTATTAATAAAGACTATTTCTTGATAAGAGCAGCTAAACCTTATTTAGTAACTCAAGGTGCAACTATTCATAAAGATCACGGGGATACTATTGGAGAAGGAGATACATTAATAACATTATTATATGATAGATTAAGATCTGGGGATATTATTCAGGGTCTCCCAAAGGTTGAACAATTACTGGAATCTCGTTCCACTGGTTTCGTTCCAACACGAATGGAAGATATTCTTCGAAAATGGAATAAGGGTATTACAAGATTGATTGGGAATCTTTGGAGTCATTTTCCGAGTGTTGGGATAAGTATGGAACACTGTCAATTGGTTTTGATTGATTAAATATGAAACATTTATGGTTCTCAAGGAGTATAAATATCTGATAGACATTTAGAAATTATCATTCGACAAATAACATCCAAAGTTATTACTTTGGAAGACGGAATAACTAATGTCTTTTTACCAGGAGAGTTTATTGAATTATCACAAGCACAACGAATGAATCGTGTGTTAAAGAAATCAATCTTCTATGAACCTATTGTACTAGGAATGACGAGGGCGTCTCTTAATACTACTAGTTTCATATCAGAGGCTAGTTTCCAAGAAACTACTCGAGTATTAGCTAAAGCTGCTATTCGGGGTCGAATTGATTGGTTAAAAGGGTTAAAAGAGAACATTATTCTTGGTGATATAATTCCTATCGGAACAGGGAGTAAAGAGGTTATTTGTCAACTCAATTTAGAGAAAAAGAAGAAAGGATTCTATTCGATTATGCAAAATCCTAATATATTCAATCAAGAAATGAAGATTATGCTTCCCGGTTCTGCAGAGAAGCCGAGTTCCCATAATATATTAATGATTCATCAAATATTGAAGAAACCCTTCTTTGAAGCCGCTATTGATAAATAATCTTTCAGAGTCTATATTATTCAAATATCTTGAATGTCTATCAATCAATAATCCTGATTAATAGATTGTAATAATCTTACAATCCTTATTAGAATGGATTTTATTTGCGTCTTTTTGTACTCAAGGAGAAAATGCAACAGAAAAATTGGAACATTGACTTAGACGGAATGATGGAGGCGGGAGTCCATTTTGGACATCAAACCCAGAAATGGAACCCTAAGATGTCATCCTATATATTTACAGAACGAAAAGGTGTTCATATTCTCGATCTAATTAAGACTGCTCGTCTTTTATCCGAAGCCTGTAATCTAGTATTTAAAGCGGCAAAAGAAGGAAAACAATTCTTAATAGTAGGTACAAAGTATCCAGTAGCCGATATAATTGCATCAGTTGCAACAAAATCTCGGTGTCACTATGTCAATGAGAAATGGCTTGGTGGTATGTTAACTAATTGGTCCACTATAGAAACATGTCTTCGGAGATTCCAATTTTTGCAAAATGAAGAAGATACCGGAGGATTTGATCGGCTTCCAAAGAAAGAGTCAGCGACTTTGAAAAGATAATTGATTCGATTAAGGAGATATCTAAGTGGTATTCAATATATGTCAAATCTACCTGATATTGTCATAATTACTGATCAACATGAACAATCCACTGCGATCCAAGAATGTATTACTCTTGGTATCCCTACGATCTGTGTTGTCGATACAGATTGTGATCCAGATCTCACAGATATTCCGATTCCAGGGAATGATGATGCAAGATCCTCTATCCGATGGATTTTAGATAAATTAATACTAGCTATTCAAGAAGGTCGTTCACAGTCGAAACTTTGGAAATTAATAAACGGGGTTAATAATCATCCTAGCAATTATATTGAAAGAATGAAGTAGCAAAAGAGTTATCTCAGAAACAGAAATATCGTATAATTCTATTATAGAAACGATCGACAAGATATTTCTTTCTTGATATATTGGATTTTCTTGTATACTGCCTAAATCTTTTCTCTTTCGGTTAATTTTACAAAAGGGGTAATATGGATATCGAACAACTGTTCATTAATGAGATTTTTTCTCTATATCAAGTATCGAGTGTGGAAGTGGGTTAACATCTTTACTGGCAAATAGGAGATTTCCAAGTTCATGCACAAGTTCTTGTAACTTCCTGGGTAGTAATTGCTATATCATTAGGATTATCTGTTGCAGCTACTAGGAATTTACAAACCGTCCCAACGAGTAGTCAAAATCTTATTGAATATGCTCTTGAGTTTATTAGGGATTTGACTAGGACCCAGATGGGAGAAGAAGAGTATCGTCCTTGGGTTCCATTCATTGGAACTCTATTTTTATTTATTTTTGTTTCTAATTGGTCAGGTGCTCTGTTTCCTTGGCGAATCATTCAATTGCCTCATGGAGAGTTGGCTGCACCTACAAATGATATCAATACTACTGCTGCATTAGCCTTACTCACATCAATAGCCTATTTTTATGCAGGTTTCCATAAGAGAGGTCTTAGTTACTTTGGTAAGTATATTCAACCAACTCCAGTATTGCTACCTATTAATATTCTAGAAGATTTTACTAAACCGTTATCACTCAGTTTTCGACTCTTTGGTAATATATTGGCTGATGAATTGGTAGTAGCCGTTCTTGTTTCTTCAGTACCCTTATTTGTTCCTGTTCCTATGATGCTTTTAGGATTATTTACTAGTGGTATTCAAGCTCTGATTTTTGCAACTTTAGCTGCAGCTTATATAGGGGAATCTATGGAAGGTCATCATTAGATAAGTCGTTTCTGAGGAAAAAAGCGTTAGGTCAGAATCATATTGTTGAGCAGATGCCTTTGGTGACGAATAGAAAGAGTTTCTGTGATATAATAGAATATACAATATCTTATTTCTTTAAGAAAAAGAGAGATGCCATCATTACATTACTATCATCTCCATTTGGGAGTAAAAGGATGTTCTTTTTAATCAGAATTCTTATTATTTGATCCAAATCCTACACTTTTCGTGCTTTGCAAAATAGAAACAAAGAGTAAAGTCTGTATGGAACTCATTAATTCCAAAGGGTTTATTGTTTCTTAAGGGACTAATTCTATTGGATTGAAATGGTATCTATCTATTTCAATGAACTAAGAAATCCCTTGATTCGTAATAAGATTCTCTATTTATAGATTATTTTGCAATATTAGACTTTAAGCCGATTATTATCGAATAGATAATGACTAGAATCACTAATTATTTTTCAAGGGATCTCTCACGGGGATAGAGAAATATTTATCTCTGTGACAGATAGAAAAAGATTAACTCATTTATTCTTATGACATGACTATTTAAGCAAGTATTTAGTAAAGAATCTTCATTATGCCGAGACCAATTAACCCGAATAAAATAAGAGGAGATTAATACGAACCCCTTGATTTCTGCTGCTTCTGTTATTGCTGCTGGATTGGCTGTCGGCCTTGGTGCTATCGGTCCTGGTGTCGGTCAAGGCACTGCCGCGGGTCAGGCAGTAGAAGGCATTGCAAGACAACCAGAGGCAGAAGGTAAGATCCGAGGCACTCTATTGTTAAGTTTAGCCTTTATGGAATCTTTAACAATATATGGACTAGTTGTAGCCTTAGCATCATCATTTGCAAATCCGTTTGTTTGATTCACTAATATCAAAGAATATTTAAAAAACTCTGGATCCTGTTTTTCTTCCACAAGGATTTTCGATTAAATATCATCAATCGAAGGGTTTCTTTGATCCGGACTAGGAAAGATATTCTTCATAAAAGAGTTATTATCCTATTCAGTCTTTTTCTCTATTGTCCTAATATTCCTTATAGCTTTCCGTTTCCAAGAGAGTGAAACAAATCAATTGATTGTGATTCGCTCTCTTCTCTATTAAGTCGATTATATCAAATTAAAGCTTCCCTCATTTCATTTAATCCATGATTTTATAGTAGGTTAGATTAAAATTTATTAAAACTTAGATAGCCTCTTAGGAGGGGAGAGAGTATGAGAAGTATAAGTAATATTGCTTCCTTTTCAAGTTCTTGGGTTCTTGCTGCGGGTTTTGGTTCAAATACGAATATCTTAGAGATAAATTTGATCAATCTGATCTTGGTTCTAGGTATATTATTCTATTTTGGAAAGGGAGTGTGTGCGAGTCGTATATCTGAATAAGATGACTGGATTCATCCAGTTGCATTTTGAACAAAAGGAAATGCAAAATCCTAACGAATTACTTGCAATTGAATAATATAACACTGTGTAAGGACTAGAGCATTTCGTACAATCGGTAAAAACTATAATTCAACGACTGATATGGGAATATCTTTAATAATGGTTAAAGCTGAATTGCTTAAAGTCTAAGCAAAAACTTGGGTTTTCTTTCCCCTACCGTACAAAGATCCCCAAGCATGGTTGGAAGTTTTTTCGATATACAACACTCATATTGAAGACAATATCATTTCTCCAAGAAGAGAACAGAATCTTCCAAAAGTGGATTACCCCTTCTATTTGCTGAATAGACAACCTATATGGCATAGATATTATTCAGAAGAAGCGACCTTGCTAGTAGTAGAAACATTGTCTGGAAGAGCCTCTGTGATTCGGTGATTGTTGAGTTGGAGTGATCTTATTTTCACCTGATTCAAAATAAGCTATATGAATAAAGATGGCAGGCCCGTCAAGGTATTAGATTCTCTTATCAAATAGCGAAGTACGGGCAGGAAAGCCGAATGAATCGAAAGATGCATGTTCGGTTTGGGAAGGGATCAGAAACCTTTTTAATTAAAAGAAAAGAGTCTCTAATCTACTTTCATTGATTAATCTCTTAGAGAATCGTAAGCGAACAATATTAGGTACTATTTCTGATGCAGAAGAATGTTATAAAGAGGCTACGGAGAGACTTAAACAAGCTCGGACCCGTTTACAACAAGCGAAAACAAAAGCGGATGAGATCCGCGTCAACGGGCTTATGCAGATGGAGAAAGAGAAAGGAGATCTAATCGATGCAGCCAATGAAGATTCTAAAAGATTAGAAGATAGTAAAAATTTTACAATACGTTTCGAGGAACGAAGAGCAATTGAACAAGTTCGGCAGCAAGTCTCTCGCCTTGCTTCAGAAAGAGCTCTAGAGAGTCTCAATAGCCGGTTGGATAGCGAATTGCATCTGCGCATGATTGATTATCATATTGGCCTACTCAAGGCCATTGAAAATACAGCTGATTAGCTTTCATAGGTCTCACTTTTCAATAAGATACCTGATAAAAAGAAATGGTAATAAATATTCGACCCGATGAGATTAGCAGTATTATTCGTAAACAGATTGAAGGATATGTTCCGGAAGTTAAGGTTGTTAATATTGGTACTGTACTTCAAGTCGGAGATGGGATTGCTCGGATTTATGGTCTTAATAAAGTAATGGCTGGTGAATTAGTAGAATTCGAAGACGGTACGGTAGGCATTGCTCCGAATTTAGAATCTGACAATGTTGGAGTTGTATTGATGGGTGATGGTTTATCCATACAAGAGGGTGGTTCTGTAAAAGCAACGGGAAAGATTGCCCAAATACCAGTGAGTGATTCTTTCTTAGGCCGTGTAGTAAATGCTTTGGCTCAGCCCATTGATGGAAAGGGTCAAATCCCAGCTTCTGAATCTAGACTAATTGAATCTCCCGCCCCGGGGATTATTTCTAGACGTTCTGTATATGAACCTTTACAAACAGGTCTAATTGCTATTGATTCTATGATCCCTATAGGGCGCGGTCAACGGGAATTAATAATTGGAGACAGACAAACAGGTAAAACAGCAGTAGCGACAGATACAATTCTGAATCAAAAAGGTCAAAATGTTATATGTGTCTACGTAGCTATTGGTCAAAAAGCTTCCTCCGTAGCTCAAGTTGTAAATACTTTTCAGGATCGCGGTGCTATGGACTATACCATTGTAGTAGCAGAAGCTGCCAATTCTCCCGCTACTTTACAGTACCTTGCTCCTTATACTGGGGCAGCTCTAGCTGAATATTTTATGTATCGCAAAAAGCATACCTTGATTATTTATGATGATCTTTCGAAGCAAGCGCAGGCTTATAGGCAAATGTCTCTATTGTTACGTAGACCGCCAGGTCGAGAAGCGTATCCGGGAGATGTTTTTTATTTACATTCTCGTCTTTTGGAAAGAGCAGCTAAATTGAGTATCCAATTGGGTGAAGGAAGTATGACTGCTTTACCCATCGTTGAAACCCAAGCCGGTGATGTCTCCGCCTATATCCCTACTAATGTCATTTCTATCACGGATGGACAGATATTTCTATCAGCAGATCTATTCAATGCTGGAATTCGACCAGCAATCAATGTGGGAATTTCTGTATCTAGAGTAGGTTCGGCGGCTCAGATCAAGGCCATGAAACAAGTAGCTGGCAAATTAAAATTAGAGTTGGCACAATTCGCAGAGTTAGAAGCTTTTTCACAATTTGCGTCTGATCTTGATAAAGCTACTCAGAATCAGTTAGCAAGAGGTCAGAGGCTACGTGAATTGCTTAAACAATCTCAATCAGCTCCATTATCGGTCGAAGAACAAGTAGCTACTATTTATACCGGAGTTAATGGATTTTTAGACATATTAGACGTTGAACAGGTTAAAAGATTCTTAGTCCAATCGCGTGAATATGTAACAACGAATAAATCGCAATTCGGTGAGATTATTCGTTCTACTAAGATGTTTACAGAACAGGCAGAAACTCTTTTGAAGGAAGCTATTAAGGAACATACCGAACTATTCTTACTTCAAGAAAAGTGAAAAGTGATTTATCTAATAATTCTGTTGATAGATTCTACTTCTTTTTTCTACTAAGAAAAGAAGAATCGATAAGCAATTACAATTGTTTCTAATCAATAATGGATCATATGCCTCATCAGATATAGAATTACGTCCAATAGGATTTGAACCTATACAAAAGGTTTAGAAGACCTTTGTCCTATCCGTTAGACGATGGACGCTTTATCGGATACGAAGTTATCCGAGACATATGCTATATGCTATATTGAGAATTGCCAACAAACAGCTACTAATTCAGATTTGTTAGCTATAAACAAAGATTAGAGTTGTAGAATAGATCAATAAATATTGAGATTGAAAAGAGAATATTGTAAATTAAAGAAAGTCAATTCGATCAATGAATATCATTAGCGGGTAGCGGGAATCGAACCCGCATCAGTAGCTTGGAAGGCTAAGGGTTATAGTCGATGTTAATCAATAGGTTTAACACCTCTAATTCAGAACCGAACGTGAAGATCTCTCTTCATTCGGCTCCTCGATGGACTTAGAAGGAAAAAAATCTAGAAACAGGTGGAAGAGAGGAATAGTTAGAAATAGAAACATCTTTGTATCTTATCCCTTGTTGAATCAAATGAGGAATCAAATCAAGACAAAATAAAGAGTACTCGAAGCCTATTTCGTCTAGATCGATAAGAATCTGATTCTATTCCATCTTAACTATCTTGTTACTTTCTAACAAAGAATTATGCTACTGAAACTAGAAGCATCCATAACACCTATGTAGGCTCTTTTTCCTTGTATCTTAGATAACAAAGATATGCTTCTTAGATGATCCTTGTATAAAAGAAATTGTATTCTGAAGATTCTTGTTTTATCTCTTCCTCAATTCAATCAATTCGATTAGATCAATCTGAGGGTTGAGTAGGTAAATCAATATTTCTTCCAGTTAATTCGTTCTTTATTTCTATTGATCTGTATCCTTAGGAGAATATACCTTTACCAAGTTAAACGACGAAATAAGTAAGAAATCAATGTTTGATACTCCTGGCAAACCAGGTTTAATCTTTTCATAACTCTTGGGTTGGGATTTCTTATTGGATCCGGTATTTAGTGATGATAAAGTAGATATTTTAGATTACTATCCATAGATTAGTTACTAATTATTTTGGGACTCTTGAGTCTCAAGAGGATTCCGCTCTGTTATTCCGAGACTTATGAAATGCGATCTTTCAGAATAACAGGAATGTAGTTCCCTACACTAAACATCTCTTATAGGGAAGTTTGTGAACTCCTGTAGAAATAAAGATTCCTGATTGAGTAAGGAATCAATTTGAAAGATCCCTTAACTCCTCAGTCTAAAGATGAAACGAATCACACTTTTACCACTAAACCATACCCGCTATATAAGAATTATAACTTAGAAAATATCTAAGCGTCTAACAACGGGATTTAAAAAAAGTTGATAGAATAAAAATTACTAAGAGAAAAAAAAGACTTTCTCTTTCTAGATCTTCATCTCCGGAATTCGGTGTTTGATAGAAAAGTAGCCTTTTTCCGGAGACGGTATTAAAAAGTTACAAATTTCCCTTTCGAGCTGCTGATAGAGCAATTACTAGCGGTCCTGATGCAACTATTAATGCTAGAACAGTAAGTTGTGCAATGATTTCTAAATTCATTATTGACCTCTTGATTATCTTCAAAAATCTCCCTCTCAGGGTTAGAATGGTTTCTTTTCTGTTTTAGAATCCCCTTGTTCTCGTCTTTTTAACCATTCTTTTTTTTTAATCTTCTCTAGCCATGACGAACTGGAATTAGTACAATAAACAGTAGTGTAATGATTCATGCAAATGAGAAAGAAGAGTATCGTTTATTGTTCTTCATCTGTTAAAACATAATCAGGGAGATAATGCGCTAATGACATCAATCTCGGACGGTCAAATTATTCTTGCCCTTATTGGTGCTTTTGTAACAAGTCTCTTAGCAATAAGATTGGGTTCTGCACTGTATCAATAATCAGTTCTTATTGAATAGAAAAGCAGCCTGGCTATCTTCCGGCTAGGCTGAAGGATCTTGAAAAGAAAGAAGAAAGCGATTGATTTCTAGAAATCCGAAGATTCAATCGATTAAGGATAAAGTTGAGTGAACCAAACCTTTCATTCATCTTTCATGGATTTCTAAAGCAGCATACCTAGGATATCTTAGTTACAGGATAGATTCTTTTTTTTTTAGCTTGATTATAGGATTTTCCTGATTGGAGAGGTGGCCGAGAGGTTGAAAGCGTCGGATTGCTAATCCGTTGTACAATCCTTTGTACCGAGGGTTCGAATCCCTCTCTCTCCTAATACTGATTTTATTTTCTTAATTGAGTGAACAAGATAAGTAAAAATACTAAGCTATTAAAATAAGCCTATTCTTTCCGTCCCGGATTACGCCCAGGATCGTTTGATAAGAATCCAAAAACAAAAAGAGAAACAAAAAAGATAACTACTGTATAGACAAATAGCTTAAGAGTAAGCATGACCTAATCTCCGTGATCATAACTAGAGGTAGAGTAGAATGGAACATGTTTGGAGTATTTATACCACACCTATTTCATTCTATTCGAGAAGAGGGAAAGAAGAGGAATACAAAAATTTACTAGATATATGTATATTCTTATTCTATCATCCCTCTTCTGGCGAATAGAAATCTCTCTTTTTATAGAATAGATCTTAGTATTAACTATGTCGAATCAGTGATTCTATGAATCTGAGAGCTCTTGTGACTATAGCGAACCGAGAATTGGTTGATCAGGTTTAAATTTCTATACCTTGGAGACCCTGTTAATAACAATGCCTTGCAAAAGTGTCACAAGAGATATAAATCATAGATTCATAAAGTTATCCAATGGTACATATATAGAAAGACAAGCCCGTAAATTCTCATGTGTCTTTTGGTATTTTACCAATCTTTTGCAATTATTAGTTTTTTCTTTTCTATCTTCCTTAAATATCCGTAATCTCATCAGTGGTTAATTATTCCTAATAATGACTTAAGAGCTAGAAGTTATAATTTCATTGATTTCAATGAGTGCGTCGAGAGTTTCTCTCTCTCTTCTTCCATGCTAGGATGCATAGATATCTCATAGATTTATAACAAAAGAGTCCAATTGGGATTCATCTTGACTTCAGGCTTTGAAAGAGGATCTTTACGATCTTTTGCGTTCATCATTAACATTCTTAGATTCCATGATTTCTTCTTCTCTTTGGGGGGGCTATAAAGGAATATTAACCCCACCCAGAACAAAGGAATGGATTACTATCGGAAACTCACGGCAGCCTGCCATACAAAGGCTAAAAGGAGGAAGAATACTGGTATGACGGGCATTACATCCACAATTGGATCAAAAATAGCATAAGCTTCTGGCAGCTTAGCAAGAAAAGCATTATTTGATTGAAAAGAATCTACCAAATAGGTGTTAAGCAGAACTATCATTTCTATTCTCCAATGACAGAAATTCTCTTTTAATACGAAATAGAATTATTAATAGGTTGAACCATTGAGTACATTTCTTTAAGTATAGAATATTACAGGTTTCTTTATTCTAATAGATAGAATCAATATTTATGGTATTCTATCGAAGTAACTAGTTGATTTGTTCATGGATGATACTTTTCCATAAAAAACTATTCTCTTTTGATTCCTTTCAGAATTCATATAACCGATCGATTCGGAAAATAATGACTAGATTGACAGAAGAGATAAACTATGGCATATTTATTATATCGCTCATTGATGGGGCGTGGCCAAGTGGTAAGGCAGCGGGTTTTGGTCCCGTTACTCGGAGGTTCGAATCCTTCCGTCCCAGATCAGATCCCGTATGTATAGTATAAAAAGATGCTGCTTACCTATGATAGAAAGAGGTAGGAATACGACAAGTAAGGCTATTCTGACGCTTTTCCTTTTCAATTCTGGATGGATCTTCTAGGTCATATTATATTATGATGATAAGTTAAATATAGCAATAGATTTTCCTTTGACGCGGAAGAAAAAGATAATGGAAACTGATTTATGAAATTAGCTTATTGGATGTATGCTGGACCTGCTCATATTGGTACTCTACGAATAGCCAGTTCTTTCCGGAATGTACATGCTATAATGCATGCACCCTTGGGAGATGACTATTTTAATGTAATGCGCTCTATGTTGGAAAGAGAAAGAGATTTCACTCCAGTAACTGCTAGTATAGTAGACCGTCATGTATTAGCGCGTGGATCTCAGGAAAAGGTTATTAATAATATAAATCGAAAAGATGAGGAATAACGTCCCGATCCGATTGTTCTTACACCTACATGTACTTCTAGCATCTTACAAGAAGATTTACAGAATTTTGTAGATCGAGCTTCGATTCATTCTGTATCTGATGTAATTCTTGCAGATGTGAATCACTATCGAGTGAATGAGCTTCAAGCAGCAGACCGAACTTTAGAACAAATAGTTCGACATTGTTTGGATAAAGCTCGTAAGCAGAACAGATTGGATTGCTCTATAACAGACAAACCTTCAGCAAATATTATTGGAACCTCTACTTTAGGCTTCCATAATCAACATGATTGTCGTGAATTAAAACGTTTATTGCAAGATTTGGGAATCGTAGTGAATCAAGTAATTCCTGAAGGAGGATCTTTAAAGGATTTAAAAGATTTACCAAGAGCTTGGTTCAATATCATTCCTTATCGTGAAATTGGTTTAATGACAGCAATACTTTTAGAAGAAGAATTTGGAATGCCTTATATATCAACCACTCCTATGGGAATTCTGGATACAGCTGATTTTATTGGACAGATTGAAGAACACATCAATGCTTGGAATTTTCTACTATCAAAAGGCAGCGTGCATTATAAACCATACATTGAGAATCAAACAAAATTTGTTTCTCAGGCAGCTTGGTTCTCAAGATCTATCGATTGTCAGAATTTGGCTGGTAAAGAAGCAGTAGTATTTGGTGATGCAACTCACGCGGCTTCGATTACCAAAATACTTGTCAAAGAGATGGGAATCCACGTTAGTTGTTCAGGTACTTATTGTAAACATGACATGAAATGGTTCAGTGAACAAGTCGGAAGTTTATGCAATGAGATACTAATTACAGAAGATCATACCGAAGTTGGAGATACGATAGCTTGTATCGAGCCTTTTGCCATATTTGGAACCCAAATGGAGCGCCATATTGGCAAACGGCTTGATATTCCATGTGGAGTGATTTCTTCACCTGTTCATATTCAGAATTTCCCTTTGGGATATCGGCCCTTCTTGGGTTATGAAGGAACTAATCAAATAGCTGATCTAGTTTATAACTCATTCACTCTGGGTATGGAAGATCACCTATTAGATGTATTTGGTGGTCACGATACTAAAGAAGTCATTACCAAATTGTTGTCTACAGATACAGACTTGGACTGGACTTCTGAGAGTCAATTAGAACTGAATAAAATTCCTGGCTTTGTAAGAGGGAGAATCAAGAGAAAGACGGAAGTCTTTGCAAGACAGAATAATATTACAAAGATTACAGTTGATGTAATGTATGCAGCTAAAGAGAAATTGAGTGATTAATCTGTTTCCAAAGGATTGGAATCTATCCAATTAAGATCATGAAGATATATCTCTCTTTTCTTTTGAATTTCATATTATATTGATCTCTTTCACCAGACTCATTCTTGTAATAACAAATATGCAATAAAGAAATAATCTTTTTTCAGATATTATGGTAAAACTTCGTTTAAAACGATATGGTGGAAAGCAACGTGTGGCTCGAGAATCGGGATGGTTCTTGCGGAATCTATTAACCGCTATTTTCAAATCTGAAGGAAATGCTCCTATTTCAACATTTGATAACATTCGTTATCCAATGAAACTTGAATAGTATCTGTTTTTGGGGAACTCAAACGTCCCAGATATCTCTCCGATCAGGAATAATATCTATGGTTAATCTACAGAATATAAGAAGGTTATTGAACTTCGTTGGTCCACGATTACAAGGAAAAATGTCCTTATCTAAGAACTAAATTCAATATTTTGGGAATTGATTGAATAAGTATCATTCACATAAATATATTCCATCTTTAGGTTACACTAGAGTCCGAAATCTTCTTCTTTGATCTATCAGAAATAATGGATCATCTATTGGATGTAATTTCTTTTATGGCTTGATCTGAATAAGTTTTGTTGCTACCAACTCTTGATCCCAAAAGCCCTCGGAGTAAAACTTCAACCTAAGGATTAATAGAATTGATCCACGAACGAGATAATACTAAGAGACAAAGTTGAATCAATCAATGATAGATTTTCCAAATTTCTAAGGGTTTTACCACAATAGTGATTAGTTAAAGATAACTCGAGAGGTAATTGGTAATCCATAGATTTCCCGAAACAGACATGGGTTAAGAGCATTTTTTCTCGAATCAAGAAGAAATGGAATACAAAGAATAGATAGTTACTAATATTTTGTTTATTTCATAAGTACTAGAGTCATAGCTCAAGCCGTATGAAGTCAGAATCTCATGTACGGTTTCATTGGGGGGAAAGACCTTTTCTTTGTACCTATCCTAATAAACTACTTATCGAATAATTGCTATTGATGTTCAATCGCGAAGGCAAGGAAAAGCTATAAAAGAAGTTGGATGTTATAATCCACGAAACGGGCAGATTCAATTGGATGTTTCTGCTATCATTTATTTCCTTAAAAAGGGAGCTCAAACAACTCAGACTGTTCATCATATAATAAGACGAGCAAACGTGCTTGAACAGGTCGAAGTGAATTAATAGGAGAATCAAATGGGCTCGGTTTATATTATTTCACAAATGTTATTTTACTATCCCTTTTTCTTCTTCTTTTTCTATATCTACTTAGTATTTGTGATTCCTCTAAGAAGTCGTCTTTCCATAAAGAAGTATTGGTTCTCTATCAAATCTTTTTTAAAGAAGGATTTTTTTAGCAGATTCATAGATTCTTTAATGGATAAAAACAATAGAGAACCTTAATAGCATAGATCAATCAATACATAACAATAGATGGAGAAATGCACAAAGAATAGATAGACAAGACGACGTTAATGCTCTTTTCAGTCATAAGTTATGAAGATATCTTCTCGTTGATTTTACCATCTACTTGAGAAGATTGGATCAAAACGGATCTCAATCCAAATCTATTTTTCCAATTGATATTTGTAAATATATACAGAACATTCTTTCTGTTCTTAAAGATCAATCGATATCCTGCATTCTAGAGTCTTATATCTAATGGAGTTATTGATTGAGATAGAATTAAATAATAATTGTGACTCAGTTAGAGTTAAGGGATTACTAAGATATAAAAAGAATAAAGATCTCATCAGAAAAGAAGATGGAATCAAAGGAAAGAAGAGAGCATACAATGTTATTTGGAGGTGAGGTCTATTAATCGATTATTTAACACTTAAAAGTCTTTTCTTTCCAACCAATTAATTAGAGAGAATAGCAAGCTTATTTAAGTAGTAGTAAAGAAGAGATAACGTGTTTAGATGTAAGATATGTCCATATTTATCTCAATTATTTTCTAAAGATTTGGGTAGTTATAGGAATCACTGAGAATTAGCCAAGTAGAAAGATCAAATAATCTGTGCTCTCAACCCATGCGAATTGAGAGCACACTTAATGCTTGATCTTCAAATTAGTAACAAGAGTGATTCGCCCTTATTTTAGAATAAAACAAATTGACTGAATAGACTCTCTTTCCAAATATGGATTCACAAGACCTAGGGAAGAATTCTTAATCCAATGAATCCTTCAACTAGATCCACGCTGTGAAATCTTTATAATCAAGAGGTTATTTGTATGAGAACTGGATATCGATTCTTGTCTAAGATTGGCAAGTTACGCAAGAGAAAAGCGATAAATACAACGCAGGAGTATTTCTTGTATTCTCTCCTTTTCCAAGATGACCTTTACTTAATCGTTTCTAATCGTTCTTCAAATAGACTAAGTATGGATTTGAAAAAAGACTCTAATCTTTCTAATGGATATAGTATAATATCTATAAAACGTCTCATCAAGGCAATCCGGCAACAAGATCTTTCGGGGATTTTCTCTCCAGAATATGATTCAATTTGATTTGGTGGTTCATATATGTATTTTGATGCACTTTCAAAAGGAATATGCTCGGTCTTAGAAAACGTTCTATCACCTCGCATAGAACCTTTATTGATGAGAGAAATCAATGAATGGAAAAGCTCGCGATCCAATCATTCGATATTTCCATTCTTGGAAGATAGATTTCGATATTCTAAGTATGTTCTAGAAACAAAGATACCTCATACTCTCCATCCAGAGGTTTCCATTCGAATGTTTCGCCATCGAATCAAGGATGCTCCGTTTCTACATCTATCAAGATTGATCTTTCATATGTATACCGGCCCTGGGTTTTCAATAGATTATCCCCGTCCAGAGAGTAGTTTAGCCATCTTGGTATGGAATTTCTACATGTACGAGATTGAATCATTAGTAGTGCCTTTATGGAAACAATTTTCTGGTCTACGATGGAAATATCTCATTCATATATCTGATTATAATAATCTCCTTCAAAAACAGAACCAAATCAGTAAATCTTTCTTGATTGAATTAAGAGATAATACTCAGGGTACTAGAGGTTTCTGCATTCATTATGGAAGATACGAAAATAGTTCTCTTGTCATTCTTAAAGGGACTAAGAATTCAGTGAAAAGGTGGATCTATTACGTCCTAAAATCCGCCGAATCTAATTTCCATCGTTGGCTCCATTGCTATCGAATATGTGCCAAAAGACTTTCAAAAAATTGTGTCTTATTCTTAGGTTATATCCTAGGTGTTCGATCGAAAATAAACGAAGTTCAAGTTGGAACTATGAAAGATTCATATATTACTGTTTCTATTAATAATGAATCATTCTTTAATGTCCCAATTATGTTTCTAATCGGATATATGGTAAGAGAGAATTTTTGCGACAATTCCGGATATCTCGTTAGTAGATCAGCCTGGACTACGTTAACAGATAATGAGATCTTAAGAAGATTTGTTCAGATTTGGAAGATTATATCTTTCTATTATAGTGGATCAAGAAATAAAGATAGCTTGTATAGGTTAAGGTACATACTACGATTTTCTTGTGCTAAAACCTTAGCTTGTAAACATAAAGGTACAATACGCACGATTCGACGAAGATTTGATTTGAGAATATTTTTAAACACTTTCTCTTCTTTAAGAGACTACAAATTATCTCCTTTCTTACAGACAAAGAATATCTTGAAGAATCAAAGATTCTGGTATTTAGAGATAACTCAGTTCTCACTATTAGATAATATATAGAATACCGAAGTAGGATGTAGATTATTTCTCCAAATAATTGGAATAGAATATATATCAATAGAAAAAGATAAAGAATTCTATGTACTTTAAAGAGTTGATAATTTTTTCTTATTTTTGAATCATAAACGACATGCGATGCCATCCAGATAAGGCTGACAAGTTCTAGATTGAATTGTTATTTATTTATTTATTGTAATCAAAAGATAAAAATCAATTCTTATCTCTCCCTGTTTTATTAATATCCTTACCCAAGCAACAACTATTTTTATTGCATCAAATATGATTATTATCTATTAGGAGGAGAGTATAATTACCACGATATTGCACTGAGATTGGGAGTAATAGATCATTGCTATTTGCTTATATTATGAGATAATTGCTATTCTGTATCCTTTTCTAGTTGATATATTCTAAGAATGAATGACTTTTATTCTTTTTTTATTTGGAGTATAACAAGAGAAATTAGGGTTCTTTATTTGTGTTCGATTCTAGTTCAATCCAAGCAAAGAATATGAATGATAAAAGAAAGAAGAGAGATATCATTAACATTGAAAAATACCTCCTATGTTTAATAATGTGGAATAAACATGAGTTGACACAAATTGATTTCCATGCTATACTACCGATCAACAAGCTCAATGGCTTGGGGACTCAATAATTATCTCGAAAACCAAAAATCACCATGACCGCAACTTTAGAAAGACGCGAAAGCGCAAGCCTATGGGGTCGCTTCTGCGACTGGATCACTAGCACCGAAAACCGACTTTATATTGGTTGGTTTGGTGTTCTAATGATTCCTACCCTCCTAACCGCAACCTCTGTATTCATCATTGCTTTCATCGCAGCTCCTCCTGTAGATATTGATGGTATTCGTGAACCTGTTTCTGGTTCTTTGTTGTACGGAAATAACATTATTTCTGGTGCTATCATTCCTACTTCTGCAGCTATTGGTTTACACTTCTATCCCATCTGGGAAGCAGCTTCTGTTGATGAATGGCTATACAATGGTGGTCCTTACGAACTGATTGTTCTTCACTTCCTACTTGGTGTAGCTTGCTATATGGGTCGTGAGTGGGAACTTAGCTTCCGTTTAGGTATGCGTCCTTGGATTGCTGTTGCATACTCAGCTCCCGTTGCAGCTGCTGCAGCTGTATTCCTAATCTATCCGCTTGGTCAAGGAAGTTTCTCTGACGGCATGCCTCTGGGAATCTCTGGTACTTTCAATTTCATGATTGTTTTTCAGGCTGAGCATAATATCCTTATGCATCCCTTCCACATGTTGGGTGTAGCTGGCGTATTCGGCGGCTCTCTATTCAGTGCTATGCATGGTTCTTTGGTAACTTCTAGTTTGATTAGAGAAACTACTGAGAATGAGTCTGCTAATGCAGGTTACAAGTTTGGTCAAGAAGAAGAAACCTACAATATTGTGGCTGCTCACGGTTATTTTGGCCGTTTGATCTTCCAATATGCTAGCTTTAATAATTCTCGTTCTCTACATTTCTTTTTAGCTGCTTGGCCTGTAGTAGGTATCTGGTTTACTGCTTTAGGTATTAGCACCATGGCATTCAACTTGAATGGTTTTAACTTTAACCAATCTGTGGTTGATAGTCAAGGTCGTGTTATTAATACTTGGGCTGATATCATCAACCGTGCTAACCTAGGTATGGAAGTTATGCATGAACGTAATGCTCATAACTTCCCTCTAGATCTAGCTTCTGTTGAAGCTCCTTCTGTAAACGGATAATATCTATTTGGTTCTGCGGTGTAATCAAGTACCAACCCTTGAAGGGTTGGTACTTGGTGCGGATTCCATTCTAGTAGATAAATGAGAATAATACGAGCATTCTTTATGTATACTCTATTACGAGTATACAATTCTGTGTCTTCAATGATGGAATCTCAAGGATACAAAAAGAAGTCTTTAGATAGAGAAATAAAGATGTTATAATTGCATTACTGGTCACTGATGAGGATCCAATAATGTTTTTTCTATATTATATTGAAGCATAACATAATGTTTACCAATTATTGAAAAACATTTAAAAGCTTTGGTTATCTAGAATACAATATCCCGAATCTATCCACAATCAGATAGATATTTTATTCTAATATTTATTATCTTTATCAATCAAATAATTCTCTGTTATCTTCTCTATCTGGGTTGTTTAAGAGAGGGCGGACGTAGCCAAGTGGATTAAGGCGATGGATTGTGGATCCATTATGCGCGGGTTCAATCCCCGTCGTTCGCCCATTGAATCTATTTAGCTAACTTGTTCTAATTCTTGGGAGTCATAGCTTAGAATATACTGATAGGAACATTAAGAATAAAATAAGTAATCTATTCAACTATTTCGATCTTACAATCTAACAAGATTGAATTTGTAGATTAAAAACATATCAGTGAATCATTTCAATCAAAGCAATAATCAATTGAACCTTGAATCTTTTAACATTATCTATATAATAGAATCTAAGAAACAGATAGTATCTATCACAATAATATAGTATGAAGAAAGAAAGTAATTTGCGAGAGGTGGGAGGAAAAAGAGTAAGAGATCCGTCTTCTCTCTATCTCTATAGAGTTTTAAGATTAACAAAAATAAAAAGATTCCATTCCTTCTTTACATCATTTGAGAATCGAAATCAAAAAAGATCCTTGATCGATCTATTATACGGCTTTGAACCTTTTATTAAACTATTTGATCCATGAATATTGAATTCGCTCCTGTTAAGAGATCTACGTAATTTGATACAGCGAGATAATAGACTTGTTCTAGGAATTGTACTTGCATTGACACTACCAATGTCTATGTATCACTCAAGTAAGACAGGTCTTACCAGAAGATCTCAGAATACTTTGACAGATAACTTGGATTTACAAAATACACGTTTGATAGAAGAACGATACAAAGATTCTGCTTTCTTAAGTATCAAAGATCTATTCACTCTATGGGAGATAAAGAGATCTTCTCAATATTCTGATCTTACATTCAATCCTCTTTCATTGTTGGATCACCCTTCACTTCTTTGTTTAACAGAAGTAATCAAGGATAATTCTAAGAATCAACAATATATCCCTCAAGACTGTAATAATTCTAATATGTTCTCTGAATTGTTAAGATTAGATTCTTATGGAGAGCTTAAAGGAGTTTGTATTCCATATATTTATTCAAAAATAAAGCATGAATCAATCAATCAATTAACTAGATTGATCTTAGTTTTTAATAGATTGAATCTTATTCCTAATAGAGTTAGTATCGATGATTACACTAGGGGATCTCCGAGAGCTGTTAGATTCAGAATGAATCTATTGAATACAATATGTTTCAAGAATTTAACGATACGAAGTAACAAATATATCGATTCTAAGAAGATCCTTTCTAATTATTCTAAAATAGTTAAAAATAAACATATACTCAAAGAAATAACCCGGAGAAGCAATAGTTCTATCTTCTGGGCCCAATTCAAGCAGAGATATATCACATATTCAATCTATTCGCTTGTTGAGTTATATGAACAAGAAAGAATAATATCTTTCTGCTTGATCTATATTCTTTTCTTATATGATTATTTCTTTACAGTAGCTATTAGGTACATACTCCAATTAAGATATTTATCCGTTAGCTGGGCAGAAGGCAATCAATATACTAATATACTGAAGCTTGTAACTCAACAAGATCTATTGGACTGGAAAGAGTTATTAAATAGATTCATTATTATTCAGATTAATGATATTAATGAATATACAACTGTTGAATTAACTATGGACAGATTCTTTAATAGAATTAAAGACTCATCTCTTTTTTCTTTTAAGAGAGTACCTTTTAGATTAAGATCTTATTCTGATAGATCGATTTATGATATATCAAAAATAAGAAACAATTTAATGGATCATTTTGGTATTTGTATCAGTGATATTAATATTACTAGCGATTATTCGGTTAAATTGGCTAATCACTTGTTTATTTGCCAAATTATTCTTCCTAAGATTATATCTAAAGATGTTCTGATGGATAGAATTGATTCTTCTTTCTCTAAACTGAATAATAAAAGTCTTGTGTTGCCTGATTTCTTTGTAGAGTTACTCAATATTGACGAAAATGGATATTCTTTCAAAAAGGTCCTTCAAAGAAAGGATAGTCACCTAATTGAGTCTGAAATGTTACAGGATTGGGATCCTCCGTTTCTAGATTATTCAGATTCTGAAATCCAGTCAAAGAAGGGTAATAAGAGTCACTTCTCAGGTAATTCTCAAATATATTATATCCCACGAATTAGAAAGAATTATTTTCGTGGAAATTGGAGGAAGAATTATTCCAATATATTAGATTCTTTTTGGATAAGCTTCCAAAATGATGGAGTCGTGCGATTCTTCCTACCAAGAAACCTGGATGAATCTGAAGTACTATCAGATATTCAGTTCCAAGTTTCTAGTTTATTAGTAAGATTATACAAAATAATAGAGAAGAATCAGAATCATTGTATAACAATAAGATCTTTCTTCGAAGAGCGATATGAGACACTAGCCAGGTCACAGAGTCGTCTTTATTTACAAAATAGAAAAGGTTCTTTCGGTTTAGAGAAATCTATGAATGAGATATTGAATTCGAGGAACAATTTGATTGAGGATCAAACCTCTCAGAATTCTTTTGATTTCTATATCTTGTCTCTCTTTGAGTCGAGGGGCCCTGAGTTTTTTTATTGGTTGAAAAGGTTATCATTACATAAAAATATAGCATCAATGTTTTTAACAAGAACTAAGTCTTTATATAAAGATGCAATATTTGGAGATATAAATACGTATATCCGAGACGAAGCCAGGCATACACGCTATATCGTCAATTTCAATAGGTTATCAAAATATTTGATCAGCTATAGGGTTCGTTGGATCTTCTGGAGAGATGATATCTGCCAGAAATGGGGTCTTTTTAGAAAGTATATACCTTGGTTTTTTACTTCCAACTGGTGGAGATATTTCTATGATCTTATTGTGGAGACATATCCAGAAATAATGCTCAATCTGAGTGATCAATCCAAATTGAACTTTCCCAACAAGGTTTCTGTCAATACAAGAAATACTCTAGTCTATCTTTTAGCAGATTTCAGACTGATATTCAAAAGGGATTCTATTAAGAAGATATTGGCTAGGCTTGATTTTATTATTCTTAAAGAACTTACAAATCCAAGTCAAAGGAAGACAACATGTTCCCGATGGTCAATATTGAGATGTTTAAATAAACCCATCCTACCTTATTCTCTTTTTTTAATAGTAGTTGTTCTTCTATTTTTTAAGCATTTTTTGTCTCCGGTTTTGGGTTTAAATCCTTTTTACCTATGGAATCAATTTCATACTATTAGATACTTAATAGATCCAATGCGTAGCTTTTATCTCAAAAAAGTAATGTATTCCCCTTCGACAAAGCAAATGCAAACAAGATATCTATTAATACATTCTTTCAAGAGATTTTTGAATTATATTAATAATTTGTTGTTCTATCTCTTTGTGAGAAGCAAATTGGATCTTTGGATACTTCAAAAAGGAAGTCCCGATACTCTTAGAGTTAAAAGGCAATTATTGACTCAATACTTTGTAACTAATAAGACTATTTGCAAATATGTGGATGGGTCGCAGATTTCTGATTCTAACTTTTTGGTAGATAATATTGTTGATAGCTCTTTCCTCCTAGAAGGATTCCATCTTCTATCGTATTTATCTCGATTTTGTCAAAAAGATCTATTGAGCTACAAAATACGTAAATCGGATCTTGCCGAAAAGTGGGTTCTTTCTGCCCTTGGAAAGAATATCTTATTCTCAGCAATAATGAGACGAGAAGGAGTTCCCAATATTCCATATCGCGATATGCCTATTTTATTTCAATCAGGATTATTACCAATTCAAGGAATTCCATTAGTAGGACCTATAGAGACTGGGCGAGCTCTTATAATTAGAAATATCACGTCTAATTCTTCTTTTCCATTGATAAGAATACCACTAAAGAAGTTGTTGTATAATAGATCGTTTCTCATTAATATACGGGGAAGGTTTATTTCGAGACAGAGTGTACATCGGTTAAATCTCATCTTTGCAATAGCAAAAGAGCTATCCCCTTGTATAATATGGATTCAAGATATTCATGAATTGAATATTGATCGTTTCTATCATAGATTAGAAGCTAATCCCAGATTCTTGCTTTGTATAATATTAAAAAAGATTAGTAATGATCATAGAAAGTCTTGTAGTATTAATAATCTTGTCATTGCCTTAACTCATCTACCCCGAAAGCTCGATCCAGCTCTAATAGCCCCTAATCGGTTGAATCAACTGATAAATTTCCGGAGATCGACTGGACGTCAACGTCGCCAAGAATTGTCGATGCTATTTCGTATCAAAGGTTTTGAAACAGAGATTAGTCCACTTCTTCTCCAAGGAATTGATTCCATAACCATGGGTTATAGTAAACAAGATTTTTCTTATTTTGCTAATGGGACATTATTAATAACTAATTCCAGAAAAAGAGAAAGGATTCTATGGAGTGATGCGATCGAACTGGCTTTGCTTCGGCAGAATTCAATTGTTAATACTATAGGTAATAAACACCAATCTAGTTCGGAAATTGAAAAACTTTCTTATAAGATAGCAAAATCTTTTCTAAAGAATAGTTTCTTAAAGGTTCCTTTTACAAATCTTTCCTTTGTGAATACTAATTTATTCAAGAAGAGATTTTATTACCTATATAATTGGCATTTAGAACCTTCTAGAAATGAATCGACGATCAACGAATTAACAATACTCCCGTATATCTTGTTTTTACTAGTTGGATTAGCGGCCCGCGATTGTTGGTTCAATCTGCACGTTAGAAAGAAAGAGAATCGTTTTGGAATTAATAAAGCTGAAGAGAATGATTTTAACTTAGCTTGTGGTATTCTAGAAATCCTTTCAAAAGATTTTTTCTGTTCAGAAATTAATCGAAGTACAAGTCAAAAAAATAGTTTCCCTTTTGTCTCTCTTATTGACCGCAGCTATTCTTCAAGCATAATTTACCAGGGTTATTCTTCTAAACCCGGAAAGGGATATTTGTCTAATATTCATAATTCTAAACAACTAGTTAGAATGGATTCAATACTGACGGGGATAATACGTGAGATTGCTTGGTCTCCTAAGATGTGGCATCTGAGTTTTACGCGAAGTTGTAGTTTTGAATCCATAAGATTATTATCGGAATCCAATAATTTAGCGAATATGTTCCTTTTTTATCAAGATCAGGGTCAAATCCCTCAACGCGATTTCGATCTGAACAAGATTAAGTATAAAAAAGAGAAATTATATAAGGGAAAAAAATATTCTTTTGGTTACAGAAGATCTTTAGGAAACTTAAGAAAAAGAGAGATTAAGAAATTAGAAAATCAATTGGATAATATATTATTACGTGAAAGATTTGCCGGATTAGGAATTTCTGAAATATGTAACCAATACAAAACTCAATTAAATCAATCTCTTGAACCAATTGTATTCTTAGGAAAACAATTTGTTTGGGATCCTGTACTCCCAATCTATCTAGATTATAATATTGTTTCTTCATATCGTAATTTATTAGTGAAGCAGGAATTAGTACGAAGACTCTATATAACTTATGGTATAAGAAGAGAGCGCGAGAAGCATTTTTCAAATGAAAAAATAAAATCTTTCTTTCTTTATCGCGGATATGATCGTAGATCCATAACTCAGTTATCTACTAATCGATGGGATAATTATCCTTTGGATGAGGAACAATCTTTTGAATATATTAGTAAAGTTCAATCTATGTATATAAATTTGCAGTATCCACAACTGTTTGTTCCTATTCACTTGTATCAATCTATCTTAATAGAAGATTTCCAAGATCGATTCATTGAGTCTAGTATTCTGATTTATCGAGAAAGATGGTTGAAATTCAATCATTCCTCTTGCAGATATTTTATCACTTACAATATGTTACTTGAGAGTTATCAATATCTAATTCATTTATGCGGATCTG